TCTAGACCGACTCACCACCCTTCTTTCGCGGTATACTTGAAATCTTTGTTGAGTAGCGCGCTATTGCTATAGATTAGGGCTTCTATCGCATTGTTATAGCGGCTCTTCTCGCTTGCGTGCGTTTGCTCTTCGCACTTTGTGTTGTTAAGGGCTACAGCCTGACTTCCTTCTTCTTTTGGGTCTGCTTTGCTACCGGGCTTCTAGCTGCCCTTCCTCCAACAGAGATGCGGATTCAATAGCAGCTTTCTAACTCTATACTATATAAGTAAGTGATGAAAGAAACTCCTATTCTTTATCACCCGAGGGAACTGAACTCACTGAAACCAAGCCAATGGAGATTGCCGGGTATGAAGTCCTCCCTTCCCGCTACTCTATCTAATGCTTACGGTTCTTTCGATCATCCAGAAAAGCGGCAATGGCATTAGAGTACGAGGGCCTTCCAAGGGCTAGCACGACACGAAAGGGCAATGCGGAATTGCTAGTCTAGAGAAAGATGAATAGTGAATCTATCCCACTAGCTACAGTTTGCATTCGATTTCTTGTATTGCACAACTTATTTAATGCCCAAGGAAAGTCATTAGGTAAGGCGGATTCTGGTCCATCGGCAGCCTATTCTTTCACAAGAACCATGGCATGAGATGCTTTCTTTACTGCTCATGTCTAGCAAAGAGACAAAGATCGTAGCGTGTCTATGCATACCATAGGAAGGTTGAGCTTGATCGGTTGTGGATATGAATTGAACTTCTTTTCACGTAAAGTAAGGAAGTAAAGAGAGGAAGGACTTTCTCTAGATAGAATTGCACTCGAGCTGCCTGGAGGTTGTAACAATCCTCAGTTTCCAGATATGCCGCACTCTACCCAGATAACCCACTAGCTTCCTTGCTCGCTGGATTGCTCTTTCTCGGTAGTTGCGGTGGAGTAAAAAAATCGATTATTGCTTTCGGAACCGGGAACTGTCTGGTCCTCTCTTATGATAGCATCGTCATCCGCGCAGCCTTTCTTTATCCCTTGCTTTTTACGGCCCTGCTACTAATAGAATAAAAAGACTAAAGTTCCGTTGGGTGCTGCCTTAGTTCGCTAGCTTCGTTGTATGGAATGACCGGACTGACTTCAGGGAAGTTTTTGTGGCCAAAGGAAAAGAGTTGGGTTCTCTACCGAAGCCGTTATTGGGCTTTCCTTTTCACCAGGGAAACTCCCACGAGCTTTAGGGTAACCTCTGTCTTCATGTTCACATCTTTTTCTTACTCTTTCATTGGGCCTTTCGCCTCCCTCGAAGTCAAAACTCTCCAGTGAGACCAGATCAGCCAGAAGCCTTGGTGTGCTAACAAAGCATTCCCTCTTCACTTCCCGTTCTATTTCTTTCCTGAGAGTCTAGAAGCAGCTAATTGTGTCTTATTCTTGAAAGCGCCGAAGGAAAGGGAACTACCTCAGTAACTGAACCTGAAAGAGGCTAAAATCATTTTGATATCATTTCCAATTCTATTTTTTATACGGTACCCATGCTTTGATTCAAGAAAGCCTTGGCTCCATAAAGCCCGCCCCGTATCGACCATCGCACGAGCAGAGTGGCCATTTCATTCAGCACTATCTCAACATACATAAGCCCAGCAGACGTAGGCTTCTCATGGGTGATCGCATTCCGCAACTGTAACGGATTCACCCTAGGGGGTTCTTCCCTCTTGTCCTCGGCAACCAGCAAGTTTCTCCTTCATCGGACAATCTCGTACCTGAGGAGGAAAGAGCCAGAGTCCGCCTTAGAAGGCTTTCCCTGCTGTCCATCTGTGTGAGAGGCATTCTTCAACTTCTGGTCCTTTATGACTTGTCTTTATTCTTCTCGTGTCCAGTAGGATTCTCTTTCTAATCCACCAGACTGTCCGCCGCCGCTACCGCCGAGGCAAGGTCCTTCACACCCTTTCTTGCTAGTTTCTATTCAATTTCCCGATACGAGAAAACTGGAAATGGCACTGAGACAGGCTTTATCACAGGATTGAATCTGCCCGGACTTGATTTGATGATCCGCCCTTTCCATATCGGGTAGAGTCTTCAATAGTGTTTTGGAATTCATCGATATGGGAGTACAAATTTTTCAGGTACTCTAACAGATAGAGCTTTTTCTGCGGAAATAGATAGATTTCTTTACCACTTGCCTAGTATTTTACTGCTTTCCTTTCAAAAGGACTATCCATCTTATGAAAGGGAATACCTCTATTTGAAGTGAAGTAGTAAGCCAGCTAAGAAGTTATGCTTTTAGTCCGTTAGTGATAGTAGGAATTCATGAAGACTCGCTTTCTGAACTGACAAAAGCATTCTATTTGACTACGTTTTATTTGGACACAAGAAAGAAGAGAAAAAAAAGGAACTTACAAATAAAAGTACAAGACTTGTTCCTTCATTCCTCATAGCAAGCGCAGAGTCACTTCGTACCTTGCTTCTTTTCAGCTTCGTTAAGAAAAGCATTGAAACTGACTGGGGCTCTTGTCGAGCTTGCCTACGTACCTTCCTAGAGGATCAAGTCATTCGTAGTTCGAAAGGGATCTAGAGATGCGAAGAAAAGAGAAAAATGAAGCTTGCTGCTGATCCCATTCGCGCATGAAGGCTACTAAGGCGTCGCCCGCCTGTTGGCCTTTCCTGCCCTTGTAAGGCAGAAATGATGCGCATCCCCTCGAGTATTTGATTTGGGGTGGATTCGTCAACCTCTAGCCGTTCATTTAGCCCCATCAAATAATCACTTCGCATAGAGATTCGATTCAAGGAGGTAGTGAAGTGATCCAATTGGTGGCGTAGCTCAAGCACCGATGGTGCGTTTATCTGTTGCGGCAGCGCCTCCTGGGCCAGAGGAGGCGCTTCATTGACCTGATTGGGATCGTGGGCCTCTTCGGGGCTGGGGTGTGGGGCCGAAGAGGATGTATCCCCCCTGCCTCCATAAGCCTCTGCTCGAGATTGAGGGTAGAGGCGATAAGGGGCTTGACGGCCGAGGACGCGTTGTGCCCGAAGCCGAAGTCCCTGCCTCATCCTCCAGCTCCCTCGGGTTCGACGAAGCATTTTCTTGATTAAGCCATCGGTCAATCCAAGATCCAGTCCAGCCTCTTCCCTCACCTGATCCTGAGCCAGAGGCCCCCGAAGGAGCCATCATCTTCCCCATGGTTTCCGGATCAAAACAAAGGAAATTAGACCCCAAGCGACTAAAGAGGAAGTGGAGAGACTTCCCCAGAAGCATGGATTGGAGTTTCATAAGAACCAGATTGAAATCAATGCCAAGTAGAAAAACTATCGAGATTCTGATCAAATAATTAGACATTCGAAGACTCTTGTTACTCTGGCTTACTACACTCATATCAGTTCTCATGGATCTTATCACATTAGTTTCCCTACTCTTTCGGCCTTCTTCTTTTAGTTTGATTTTCCATCGACTTTAGGGCGTACCGCTACATTGATTTTATTATTTTATCGTTCTCTACCATTTGATTGATTCAAGTTCCGTGCTGCTCGCCACTCCCCGAGGCCAAGGACGGGGTCGAACCGTCATTCCAGGATTTGCAGTCCGATACATTTCCATTATGTTACCTAGCCAAACTCGCCACCTCATGTGTCAAAGTCAAACCCCGCTCCCTCTTTTTCTACATATGCGGTGGCGGGCGGAGCGCTCTATATGACCAGCGGCGGGTTACCAGAGAAGAGGGGACAACTTCTTTCTCCCTTGCCTTGCTCAATCTTCCTTTTCTGATTGAAAGTAGCAAGCCTCTTCACTACTGGTACAGAGGCCAAATAAAAGGTTGCTCATCCAGCCCAGCGGATCCATTGTTTATGCGGCAGTGCGATGGAGCTGAAAAACGTAAGCCCCTTTTTTGAAGTTTAAGGGTAAGGGGGTCAAACTAAAAAAAACTAGGTTCTTCCAGAACGAGACGCCTTAGATTCTCAAAAAGTTTTAGAACGTCCAAGACGCCTACTATACTCCTAAACTACAAGCTAGCGCGCAACGGCTTTTCAGCCGTTGTTGCTTGCTGCTTGCAGGCTCGATCATTTTTCTTTCGCCCTTTTTCCCTGATTGATTCGCTTGCCTTGTTGTGTTGTATTTTGTGATCTTCTGCTTTAGTCTGCGTTTTCGGATAGCCGGGATCCGACGTTCGTTGATTTCCGATTGAAATGTCAGCTCTAGGTTTTGGGCGGCCTATCTGGTTAGTTGCTGGAAGCTTCTACGGTTGTTCGGCTACGTACTCTCCGTCCGCGTATCTCATACTCTCAAAGTCGATTTCTTATTTTTTCGAATTCTTGCATCTTTCTTTCTATCCATAGGTCGGCTTTGTGCAGATAGATCTTTGCCGGGGGAGATTGGTGTGCTCCTTTGAGGTATGCCCTTCCGGTGGGTTGTTCCCTTCTTTTTCTGTATCCGCACTGCGTCTTCGATCTTTTTTCGCAATCGCAACGCAATAAAATAAAGAAGTCTAACAGTTTCTCTCGGCATCTGTCTTTTATTTTAAGTCATTGATCAACTATCTAAAAGCAGGGAGGTCTGCGTTCACTATTAAGCCTACTACGCTCGTCCATTCCTTTCAATCAAGCTTGATCCTCAGCCTTACGCTGTTCGACTGAACTCGTTGGCTTTGCGCTCTATTTGGTCGGAACCCGATTCGAGAACTTTCTTTCATAGATTCACTAAGTCATCGCCAACAATCAGCTCTTATCCTTTGGCGTCAAAGGGCGAGTTCCTTTCTTGTCTTGTCCAAAAACTTTCTGTATTCTCATTGGAGAAACCTACGGCAAGGTTTTGTTTTACACATAGGGCCAGCTGCTTTCTTTATCTTGCTTGCTTTTAGTCTGTCTAGCGTCTTTCGGTTGGGGTCCGCCCCGGGTGTTATTAGGTTAGACCGCTTGGGTTATATTTTTTTTATAGTCTTGAAGGCAGTCAACGTGTCAGCCATTCTTCTCCCATTAGACTTGTCAATTTTTTGCAAGCTTATCCTTCCAAAACCTTTCCCCCTCGATTATCAATGACTGAATTGATCAATGACTTTCTTTCATTTCATTTCTCTCCTCTCCTTTCAGTCGAGTGACTTCGTACCTCTAGCAAAGCTAGAGCGACTACGTACCTCTCCTTATCAGTCGACACGAATCCTCTCCTTTCAGTCGAGTGACTTCGTACCTCTAGCAAAGCTAGAGCGACTACGTCTTGCCCTCTCCTCTCCTTTCAGTCGAGCGACTACGTCCCTCTCCTTATCAGTCGACACGAATCCTCTCCTTTCAGTCGACACGAATCCTCTCCTTTCAGTCGAACTGAATTTCCTCTCCTCTCCTTTCAGTCGAGTTACTGCGTGCCTCTAGCTTCGCTAAAGCGACTTCGTACCTTGAAGTCGAGTCACTTCGTACCTTTCACAAGTGCTGCGTACAAGTTCCGGCCAGGATGATTGGGAAAGATCAAACCAATTTGAACCGCTCACATCACAGCACAGTAGTAGTAGCGTAAAGGTCGTAAGTAAGTCGGGGAGCGGCCATAACAGAAGGCTATTACTTTCACATCTCTCTTACGATATCCATAGATATAACGAGAGAGAGAGAGAGATCCGCCTGCGTGAGCAACCCGGCGGTGCCTTACATGTGCTCTACAGGCCGCACTCCATCTTTCTTCCCAACGAGCCCTTTGTTTTGGAAGACGGGCCTTACGTTCGGTTCGAAAGGCATGGTTTTGAGTATGTCTCCAAATTGGGCCCCCTCACTAGTCCGGCTAGCTAGTGAGCGGTTCTTTCGGGCGGGAAGCAGGCCGGGCCCTACGAGCGGGCATCTCCCGCAACGCAAGCAGCATTGTTCGCCACTACCCGAAAAGCAAAAGATTCGAGAGTCCAGGCTGAAAATACATGCATAGATAGTGGTCTAATGACAAGGGCCGACGACGGAAGCTCGGGACGGAGCCGTATGATGCGGAAGTCTCACGTACGGTTCCCTGAGAAGGGAGTGGCTACCTACTGGAGCTTCGACCAACCACTACCGGTCAATTCCGCTTTGGGGCCACCCCTTACTCTACCATTATTATAGGGGTATGGGGTTCGAGACAAAGAAAGATCAAGGCAGCATATCAGTTTTTCCTTTATACTTTACTTGGATCTGTTTTTATGCTATTAGCTATTCTGTTGATTCTTCTCCAAACAGGAACCACCGATTTACAAATCTTATTAACCACAGAATTTAGTGAGCGGCGCCAAATCTTTTTATGGATTGCTTTTTTCGCCTCTTTCGCTGTCAAAGTTCCAATGGTACCTGTTCATATTTGGTTACCCGAAGCTCATGTAGAGGCACCCACGGCAGGATCCGTTATCTTGGCAGGAATTCTTTTAAAATTGGGAACTTACGGGTTTTTAAGATTTTCAATACCCATGTTTCCTGAAGCGACACTTTGTTTCACTCCTTTCATTTATACTCTAAGCGCGATTGCTATAATATATACTTCCTTGACCACTTTAAGACAGATCGATCTTAAGAAGATCATTGCTTACTCCTCAGTAGCCCATATGAATTTTGTGACTATTGGTATGTTTAGTCTGAACATACAGGGAATTGGAGGTAGCATTCTACCGATGTTAAGTCATGGACTGGTTTCTTCAGCCCTTTTTCTATGTGTTGGTGTTCTATATGACCGACATAAGACTCGACTTGTTAGATATTACGGAGGTTTAGTGAGCACCATGCCGAATTTCTCTACCATTTTCTTCTTTTTCACTTTAGCCAATATGAGTTTACCTGGTACTAGCAGCTTTATCGGGGAATTTCTCATCTTAGTAGGAGCTTTCCAAAGAAATAGCTTAGTAGCCACATTAGCAGCGCTTGGGATGATTTTAGGCGCGGCCTATTCCCTTTGGCTATATAATCGTGTGGTTTCTGGAAATTTAAAACCCGACTTCCTCCATAAATTCTCCGATCCAAATGGCAGAGAAGTTTTCATATTTATACCCTTTCTTGTTGGAGGGGCGACCGTCCGTTAAACTACCAAAGAAAAAAGGGTAACCCAATGTGATCATGACATTGTAGGTGCTTGCGATGGGACGGATGCGACTTCCCTCAGTTGGTTTGGGTGGCATAGCCCGTTGCGGAAGTCCCCCCCTTTTTTGATCCATTTCTTTAGTCTTTAGGGGGCCAAAGCTTGACTTTACTAAAAAAATAAGGCTCGCGCAGGGGCGCTCACGTTTTTTGGCTGAGCCGTATCTTGTTGGGTGAGACCGAGAGAAAGAAAGGACGGAGGTTACCCTGGTAATGGCATTTCTCGACCGTGTCTCCGAGGGACAGTTGAACGAGCGACTCATGAATGCTGCCAGATCGAACGAGCCAATAACTCGAACGCCTTCGGTCTGTTTTTTGAGCAAGAATCACAGCGTTACCTTACCTTCACCATGATACGGACTCCGAGTTCTTATGGCAGAGCACGAGGAGATTTATCATCAATAAATATGATGATGAGAATAGAAACCAGAAGCACGACCGGAGTCTTCGTGGTCCAAGATAATAAAACCATCAATAAGAGTAACGTAAGCATGAGACTTTTTGGTAGTACCGGTGAACCAGATGGCCGCGGCGATAGAATCTGGGACGGAGGACTCGTAGTATCTCTCTAGATCTGGCAAAAGCGAAAGACCCCCTAACGTAATTCGAATGGAGGCTGACTGCTGAGCCCACTCTGGCCTCGAAGGGCAAGCCCCTGTGGTTGCGAGCTGGAGCTGCCATTGCTTATGGCTAGAGCAATGGGAGGGGGCCCCAGCAGAGAGAGAGAACAGTAAGGATAACGAGCGCTCCGCCCGCCAAGCGGGCGGCAGGAGCAGCGGGCAAGTGCTTGGTAGGCTAACAGCCCAGTGAACCGGGAAGAGCACTCGGCGAAAGGAGGACACACTAAACAAGTACGAGAAATTGGCCCTGCTCCGCTTTCTTAAAAGCAAGGTGACCCCTGTTAAGGAGGTCAAAGCAAGGACCTATGGAAGTCGGGGCTCGTCCCTGGTCAATATTGGATCAAACAATAGGAGGCCGTAGCGCTGACCTCTTTTTTTATTGATTCAATACAATAGGGGAAAAGATCGTACAGTTCCCTACCGAGACAACAGAAACTCTCAACTGCGCGCCGGGCATACTTCTTCCGTGCGTCTTTCTCGTGGCGGAAACAGAACAACAGGGAAAGACCCGGCCGACCTGCCCAGGGCGCCTTGGCTAGCTTTATTTAAGAGAGACCGGGGAGTCAAAAGACTTCCGTTTCCGTTCTTGGTTTGTGGTTAAAAACCCCTCTCGATCTTATTCGTAGTTGGGAAGAGGGAAGGAGTCTAAATCAATGGACATTAATGAACCATCATTGATGGACGTTGCACATGACACGATCAATTCGACTCAAGGTCCGGCGCTAATAGAAGTTGCTTACTCTCCTAGTAGCGAAGGAAAAGGGCAGGGCTCTTTTTTCGTAGTAATAGTGGGCGGGCCGTGCCTGAATTCAGACCAGACTTTTCTTTGTTTGAGCTGCTCCCACGCACGCAGAACGGAAGATCTCAGTTGTCCTGGACTGGACAAGTACATAGAGATCCTCGTGGGACCGTGGGGGGAGTCTCAATTCTCTTAGAACCTTTTCACGCCACGCACGGAGATCTTTCCATTGATAGATTAGGGGGCGCCCCCGTTGAACAGAGTTAGGTTATTACCTGCCTCTACGGGAGAAGTGTACTTTGTACCGTCCGGAGGTCATATAGATCGGAACCGGGAGCGATAAGAACGAAAGCCCTACCCACAGCTACAACTACTGGCAAAAAGGCTTCGATTTTAAGGTACGTAGTCGCTTTAGCGAAGCTAAGGGCGCTACTGAAAGCTTTTTTTTAGGTCGTGTAAGCCTCGAAAGCCTTTGGTATTTCGGTAGAGCGAGCAGCCCTTAAACCAAAAAAAATTGACAATACCTTCCCCTATTTCTGGATTTCATTCTTGATTTTGCCCGAAAAAAACAAAATGAGAAAAAGGGGGAGGCCTATTGATTCGAAGTCACTACAAAAAGAAAAACACTTTCGAAGGAAAGGCCTTCGCATTCCTAATCCGGTAGGGCCGGGCAGCTTTGTTTGCCCTAGCTTGGCGAATCGCATCCCCGCGCAACGACATCGCTCTTTACCGTTCTCGCTCAGTGTTTGCAACGGCTGGGAAGGCAGTCGTAGAAGCGAAGCCTATCGCCCCGCCGACCATCAAATACGAGATTGGGCCCCTTCTCAAAAATTGGATGGAATGGCCCACCCCGCCCAAGAGCGCTTATGTCATATGGGAACTCATGGCTGGAAACAATCCTTATGGTTTTGATATCCGGTAGGAATAATAAGAATCAAAGTCCAGGTTGGTTGGTGAGCCTAGTGAAAGGAAACTTTCTCGCTTGGTTCGGAGAGCACTTGTTGGGTTAAAGATTTTTTTTTGCTAGATGTTCTGGCCTAAATGCTTAACTATTGACTCTACTTGTTCGGATGGGTGTTCACCCCAAAGTGTTCCCGGACCGCATGCATACATCCGTAAGTAACTTAGTGCAACATGGAAAATTTCATTGAGAGGAATCAGCAAAGAAAAGAAAAACAGGTAATGTGTATTTGAAAGATTGTCCTCGGGCTTCAGAGTCTCCACATGAGTTCGTTCAGGTGTCTACACAGGCCTGTGGTTTTTTTTTATTATGTCGGGAGTTAAGATTGCTCCACCTAAGTAGAACGAATTGAAAAAAAAAGGGGTTCACCACTATGCTGGAAATGAACCCTCCGGAAGGAGCTCTTATAGCGACACGATCGACCTTGGGCTTTCGTAGACCGGGATAGGTAAAGTAGGGCAGGGAATCCGCGATTTCCTTCCCCCGCGGCTTCACCCGCTTGGCTGCTTTCCATAAGAGGAATGCGGTTAGAAAATGAGAGGACAACTATTCGTTTTGCATGAGCCAAAGCAAAATCCGGGATTACTTGCTAATTGCTGTCAGCAGTTAAGGGACAAAGGGAAGGTAATGCAGTCAAGCTGGCAGTGAGAGGGTTCCAGATGAGAGATTCGCTTCGTCGCAGCTTCTTCTATATCTATAAGAAGGCATTCTTGCCAAGACCGGTTATACAGAAGGCATATTAAACGAAAGGTCTTGCAGAGCCTTGTCCAAGAGCTCATATGCAATTCTAGCCAACGCGGGACTGAAAGCCAATCCTCAGAGCTGGAACCTGAAATAGTTGATTAGGAAGTGTCCCTTTTGAAGAAAGGGACCAAGAAAGCTTCAGAACGAGATCTCTAGGTTAAAGGAAAACTCTCGTTTTTGGTAAACGCTTCAGCTTGTTTCAATATTGATTAGTATAAATGCGAGAACATAAGAATAAAGAGGAACAAGCAATTTCAGGTTTTTGCCGCAGAGTGCCCTCGACCTCTTCCCGAAGTAGACCCCACACTCGGATCCCAAAAGCACTTCGTTATCTTACACAAAAAAATCAGAGAAAAAGAGCTGGTTAGAGCAAAGCATTTTAGATTCTTGGAACAAAAACAAGATCCTGGTCGTCCCGGTGAAAGGACTGCCCTTCATCGGAATTGTACTTAGACGATGATAGCTCTCTAATGGAGGTTTTCGTTCAGATCTAAATATACCAAAAATGGGCAGAGAAAGACGAATTGGGGGACTTTTGGAAATACCGATTTCAATCTATTTGAAAGGTGAGTAGCGGGAAAGGCTGACTCCCCGGTAGGTGATGATCATCCCCTGGTGAAGGTGAGAATCCCGACCCCTGTTTAATGGCCAATTTACCTATATCAGGAATAGTCATAGTAATCGACTGAGTCAGCTTCCCATTATACGAAAATGCTTGAACAGGCTTTACCAAAAGAAAGAAGAGCAATTGGCTGCTTTCATGTTCAGCAGGACTTTCTTTGACCGGCATCATATGACCCAAACAAACAATCGAAATTCGGCTTCAACAACCGGTCAGGAACCCCTAAAAAGAGAATGAGCAGCTACTTCCACACGAGCAAAGACCACTCTTCTTAACGCAAGCTTATTCCAGAGACGGGTTTCAGGCTCGAATGCCTTGTCTGATAGGTCCTTCAGGCCACTCACTCTATTATCCACTCGTCACAAGAGATTGATGATCTAGCAGGAATCACATCCATTGAATCAACCGAATAGCAAAATACAAGGCAAAACCCAAGTATCGATTCGAGGTGGAAACTCAAGTTATCGAAGCAAGGACCAATCCAGTAAGCAATCCGCTCTCCTTAAGAACTGAGTCAGGGTCGAAGTCCCCCGAGGAATGACTGGCTGATTCTTATAGAGTTGCTCGCCCTCGTTCAAAGATAAAAAAGAAAGAGAAAGGGCTTTAGAACCCTTATGATAGGGATTTGGGGCATATGATCGTAGACCCCTTAAGGAAGGCAGAAAAAGAAAGAAGAATAACGAGTAATGAATAATAGTCTGCTCGAGAAAGAGAAAATATAGAATAGAAGCTGAACCAAAACGATTTCCCCGGGATTATGTACTTGGGGGAGAACAAACGAACTGGGCATCCATCTCGTAGAATCAAGACCTCTAAGGCTGCCAAAGAAGCTTTCATTCGTCACCCCGCTTTTTCAAGTAATTCCGCTTAGCTGCCCAGGCACTCTTTCTTGAACAGCACCGGACCTGGTGTGATCTGAGTTGAGTCACTGCCAAAAAACTACTGAAGAAGAATGCGAATTCACACAAAGCAAGTCATTCTCGAAACAGAACCGCTCCAGACCCAAAGTGTTAAAGTGAAAAAAGGCCCAGAGCGGAGGCGAGAGGCAAACTCAAGTCATTTGGACTGAACCACGCCGAGGGAGATGAAGACTTCACCTTTGCCCGCTTAGAACCAATAGTGACCATTAAAGTCCATGTCTTCTTAAGGCAAATCATATTCTTTCTTTATTGCCGAAGAACGAGTTAAAGCCAATAATGCCCACCGATGTTCACTCCTCCGGACGGGAAAAGAAGCTTTGACTCCGTTTTTTGGAACTTCAATTCACTCGACGAAAGAGCTTTACAAGCGGCGAAGCTCTTCTTCTGAAGACCGGGTTTAGTCAACGCTGGGCAGATTGTTCTCCTACTCGAGGGAAGGGCGGTACTGTCTTCTAATTCATAGCGATTCTTTCCTCCAAAAAAAAGATCCCGCTAGTCAGTGGATTGGAGACCAGTCTTCGGGCAAGCAAGAGAGGAGAAAGGCACTCACCCTATCCATCCAGTGGAAATACGAGGCTTCCCCTATCACAAAGCTTCTGGGAGAGAATAGAGTCAAGCTAGCTACCGTCTAGCCTCCTTAACTCTTTCGCGTTAAGCGTACTTTTTTTTTTAAAAGGAAGCACACTCCAGCATCTCTCCATACGTTGAGAGCTCCATGGCCATTTTCAATGTGGGCATTTGATATTATTGGACCATTCACCAAGACTTTCGAAAATACAAATATACCGGCATTTATCCTCACAGCCACCGAGTACTACAGAAAATGGGCCGAAGCAAAGGCATTCACTGAGATCAAAGCGAGTCTAGATTCTTGCTAAAGGAACTCTTTAGCAAGAATCTAGTGAAAAATCCTTTTGTTCAGGCATTAGTTCATACTTTCTCAAAAAAGGAAGGCTCTATCCCTTCTACTCGAAGACGAAAGTAAGCTATACCTACCTATAAACCGAGCTATTTGACGGACAAAAGAATAGACAGAGTGATAAGCAAGAAGAGCCAACGAAAGGGTTGGTGTGAAATGAGGCTTTGTTGCAAACTATGTGGTTGTAATAACTTGGAATAGGATGATGTTGAGCCATTCGAGGAGTAGGCAGGGAATCAAAACCTAACTCTTCTTCATCGCCGTTAGGCCGCTCGCATAATACCCATGCATGATACAAAGCTTTAATCGTATATAAAAAAAGTTGTTGTTCTCGTCCAGGCACATTCGTTTTTGAACTAAAAATCAGGAACATCTAGAGCGAAGGGAGAATGGAGCAAGAGCAATCCTCAATCGACAGCAGCTCCGTCCTAGCGAAGTAAAGCCTCTGCCTCTATCGCTTGATTGATCTGATCAGACGCTTTCCCCTACTTTTGACAGCAGAACGAATTCGATTATTCAAATAAGTAAGGTAAACTTGTTTTTGCCGATTGCACTCGGATAGCGGCCTGGGCCGTCCTGGAATGGGAATAAAATGAATTAGATGGATGGGCTTTGTTTGGAAAGCCAGGAAAAGGTGGCATTTCCGGGCCAAGGCAAGGAATGCGAGAAGAAGGGGGGTCCCACTTTGACTGTATTCAAAAAGCAAGCTCAGATTCATCAGAAAAGTAACTAGCTGTCGGAGCAGCAGTTTTTGGTTCAGGTGCGGCTAAATCAATATCCCCGTCTGGGGTTGGCGGAGTTGGTAGGAAGCACGGTTGGCGATAAGCTGGTACTGCTTTCATTTTTTCTATTCAATAAAGATTTCTTCCCGGAACTGGTAAATCAAATATACTAACAATGTAGGCACAGTTCTGTAAATAAGAGATGTCTTACTAATCGATACGCCCATCGAACAACAAAGGCAGAGTAGCGGGAAGGGAGGACTTCATACCCGGCAATCTCCATTGGCTTGGTTTCAGTGAGTTCAGTTCCCTCGGGTGATAAAGAATAGGAATTTCTTTTTTCACAAATTGATTTATCTAGAGTCAGAAAATACGCAGCGATTGAACCCCCATCTGTCTTTGCTGCTTGACTGATGGAAAGCTTTACTTTCTTACTGTTGGACTTTCATTTCAGAATCAGCTGTTCAAGAAGATGACTCTATCTATTCCTACCGCTAACTGAGCTACTGCTAACTTCACAAATCCTTACGAGCTCGTTATGACAAGTATTCCACTCGCTCGAATCATAATATCTAGACTCTCAAACCAACACCAACAGGCTTCAATGAAAGCACTAATGCTTACTGACTTGCTTGAAGAAGAGAAGATCTAACCTCTTAATCGACTAACTCCCCAGACGGTAGAACTTGGTGATAGAAATATCATAAGAGAAGAAAGCTATTCTTATGCCCAAAACTCCCATGCTTTCCGGATCATTGGTTTACAACCAAGCGGCAATTTACCTCTTCCTGAATTGGGGGAGCAAGAAGAAGTCTTTCCGAATTCTTCGAGAGAGCAGAGCAGTCAAAGAATGAACCAAAACCAAATGATTGTTCGAGAATGGCTATTCTTCCCAATTGCTCCTTGTGATGCAGCGGAACCATGGCAATTAGGATTTCAAGACGCAGCAACACCTATGATGCAAGGAATAATAGACTTACATCATGATATCTTTTTCTTCCTCATTCTGATTTTGGTTTTCGTATCATGGATCTTGGTTCGCGCTTTATGGCATTTCCACTATCAAAAAAATCCAATCCCGCAAAGGATTGTTCATGGAACTACTATCGAGATTATTCGGACCATATTTCCAAGTATCATCCTGATGTTCATTGCTATACCATCATTTGCTCTGTTATACTCAATGGACGAGGTAGTAGTAGATCCAGCCATTACTATCAAAGCTATTGGACATCAATGGTATCGGAGTGCGCCTCTTCACGAAGGTGATTTAAGTGCAACGAAATTGGAAATGAAAGCATCTGGCTTACTGGTAATCTCCCATTCCTGTCGTCGAGAGACTTTTCTAACTATAGCATGCCAGAAAAGGGGAGTTGATTGAGGTGGTTAGACCTATACCCTGAAATGCTCTCAGCATAGGAGCCTATGGTTCCATTCTTGTTGTTGCTGGAGGTACACATCCCTCTTCTCGGTGTAGAGCGATATACGAGAAATAGATGCTCAGCCTGCAATGTCCGATAACGGCGCTGAAGTAGTGAATCTAGCGGCACCATAGCAATGGCATACAACTTTGGACCTAACGGCCGGCCCAGTAACCTTTCGGAATGGGGGATCCCCGCTGGCAACAACCACGGTAGTAGTTGCGGAACTACTGGGCCGGGAGAGGACAATAACCTTATTGCCTGCTCCTCTTTCTTCGCTTCGGGGACGGAGGTCCTACGGTAGGTAACAGCAGGCACAAGCAACTTGGCCGAAGGGGACCAGCGCTTCTACTCTTCCACCGAGGAGCCGCTCGCAGCGAGAAGCAAGGGATGTCGTGAACGGTGGGAGGTCACAGAGAATTGACCTATTCATAGAGTGATCCTATGATCGATACAGGATATATACTCTATTTTTCAATAAATGAAAAAAAAAAGAAGGGTGACTCAACTTCTCAGCTAGAGTTGGGTGGGGATGGGACCTGTTGGCATAATGCACGCTGGAACGTGGGAATTCGAGGTCTCATGAACGACTACTAAAAACCAACTTTGTTTTTGTTCACGATACCCGGTCAGGTCTATGGATGGATCCTTTTAGATCTACGAGCTTTATGCCCCGGCCGTTCACATGAATGAGCATAGAAAATCTATACTCGAGCGTTCAACTGGGCCCCTGACAGGATAGGTGAGGAATCACTCTGGATCTGATTTCTTAGAGCCTACAACTTCGCCGAGCCGACTAGCATCCTTTTCCACTTCGCATTTATCGAACAAAGAAGACGACTATAAGATAGAATTCGCTTTTCGTGGTGAACTGGTCGTCCCATACCTTCTGCCTGTCCTATGTGTGTGGAACCAGTTCGGTTACAGCCTCCCCCTCGAATACATAGGGTAGGTAGGGCTGGGTAAGAAAGGGTCCCCCGTTGCCAATAAACTTTTCCCGGCCTTCGATTCCTCTTACTCATAAAGGGTCTTACGGTCGGGAGAACTACCTAAAACTAAAGAAAAATAGTGCTCTTTCTAAGAGTAGGCGTGGAGAGCTTTTTGCGGGGAAACTTGCAAGTACAGTTTGGGGGGAGGCGGGCGTCGACCCAACCTTATGAGTATTCGGACTATAACAGTTCCGATGAACAGTCACTCACTTTTGACAGTTATACGATTCCAGAAGATGATCCAGAATTGGGTCAATCACGTTTATTAGAAGTGGACAATAGAGTGGTTGTACCAGCAAAAACTCATATACGTATTATTGTCACATCTGCTGATGTACTTCATAGTTGGGCTGTACCTTCCTCAGGTGTCAAATGTGATGCTGTACCTGGTCGTTTAAATCAGACCTCTATTTTGGTACAACGAGAAGGAGTTTACTATGGTCAGTGCAGTGAAATTTGTGGAACGAATCATGCTTTTATGCGTGCGCCCGAAAACATAGGCCGACTGCTGAGCCCACTCTGGCTCAGCCGCACCACCCGGGGTGCGAGCCACCCGAAAAGCAAGCTTTTACAGCGAGCGGCTGGAGCAGTAGGGAGCCAAGGAGCAAGGCAGTAGATAAGATAGAAAAAGGGGCCAGGCTCCCGGTGAAGCAGAGAAGACGGTTAGGATAACGAACTTGAAACGCGGAGCCCGAGCGGCCGGCGAGCGAGTGGTTAGTGGCCAATAGCGCCCTAGTTGACGGCATTCCTCTCTGCGGCTGGCACTTGAGAAACCACGGGGCACTCCATACAGAGCAAGCAAGTCTTAGGTTAGGGATGAGACGCCCGCGCAAGGACCTCCATTCTCATTAGGAGATCGAACCAAGGACCTATGGAAGTCGGGGCTACCCCGTCCCCATGGACAACGCAACAGTGTCCTGAGGGAGGAGTTTAGAGGCCTTATAGTAGCACGGACTTCTTTTTCTTTCGTTATCATGCGAAGGGGGCCAGTCCAAGATCGTACTCTTCCTCTACAAAGACAACAGACGCTCTCAACGGCTAGGCGCCACTCTCTTTCTGAGTTATTCCAGCTTCTTCATGATTTCGTGCCGTGGTGAACAAACAAAAAAAGAGGGTCGTTTCCGCGGAAGGAGAAGGACCTGCAACGGCTTCAGCCGCCTCTTCTTGTTCCTATAGCCGTCTGTTACGAGTCCGGAAAGCCTGGAATCCTCAATAGAAGGGATCTTTCAAAATAGAAAAGGGCGGGCAGGGCTTCCGCAAGAGCCTCCCCCCTCTTCCCGGTCAAGATAGATGGAAAGGTGCGAAGTGACTCGACTGAAAGGTACGAAGTCGCTTTAGCGAAGCTAAAGGTACGTAGTCGCTCTAGCTTTGCTAGAGGTACGAAGTCACTCGACTGAAAGGAGAGGAGAGAAATGAAATGAAATTCAGTCATTGATAATCGAGGGGGAAATCAATGAATTGAATTCTTTTTCGACCGAGTTGAAGCTAGCAACATGTCGATCACACACCCGGAGGTTGGTAAGAACTGAGGGACAATGCCCTCCTAACCTAAGTGGGCCTACCAGCGAAGCAACAGGTACTTGATCGGGCGGAGGGCGGTTTGGTTTCGTGCAAAGCCCTCGCAGCAGGAAGAGTCAGTTGTCATTTGAAAGGAAAGGCCCGGGTTCCAAACAACCTGCGCACCCTTATGAAAAAGCCCTTTCTATTCTAAAAGCAACCTTTTGCCTTTATTGAGGCGCTCTAAGCGGCTTACTTACTAATAAAGCGGCAACAAGCACCTTCTTTCTCAAACTCAAATTTCTCGCTTCTTGCTTTAGAAAGATTGCAACGTTAGCTCTTTACTAAACTAATAGAATAGGACTGACTCTATCATGATCTTACGAATTTACAACTCTCTTTACTGAGCGAGACTCTATCCATATCCCTATTAGTGGTTATTCGTTTTTTTCTATTCTATCATTTGTTTGACAGCTTAGACTAGGCTCCATTTTTGATAGGTTTTCGGTCTTAATCAAGATAGGTCAGGGGCGCGTCGGAACGGTCGGTAGCTGCTTAGTCTCATCCGAGAGTCTAATCTCTTTGTACTGCTTTTTTTTCAAAGAAAAAAAAGAAAGAAGGGGGGGGGTCGATTTAGGCTCCTTCCCTTCCACTGCATACCTGCTAGCGCAGGTACTACGAGCCCTCTGCCCCACGCATCTAACCAGCTCGCGCGGTTCACCGGTTCCACCGAAAACTCTCATTTGTTGAAGCGGAGCATAGTGCGCTTTAGGCGCCGAGCGAGAAGTCTCTTCTTTCTTTTCGGTTTATTCACGGATCTGAAACTTTTCACTTGTTTTCTTATTGATTCCAGGGGCGGGGCGGCGGCGTTCTTGAATGAAGTCTATCCGAACCGAATTAGCACTTCTCAGATCAGGCCCAGCTCCGCTGGGCGCCGGGGCCCTGGATGCGCTAGCGATCGGCACATAGGGGAGTGGGTTGTCCGGGTTCTCGGCCTGGTATCCTGCACCTTGCGTTCATGATATCTACATTCAACTGTGCCCCGGAGACACGGTCAAAGCACGCCCGCCCAGTGTGCTTCTTTCACGACATGCTCTGGTCCCGGGTGTCTTCCAGTGGTCTTCTAGCGTTAGAAGAAGTCGTGTCCGTTCTGCAACGTCCTCCCACGCCCTTTCATTCATATATTGAATATGGGAAAAACGGAAGAAAAAGACTGACCCATTCGGTGACTTTCGCGGTCGCCCTCACTGAACCGACTTGAATCTGAACTACGATTCAGACCAAGTCTTACCGAAATCGGATTTCCTTTTCGCGCCATATACGCTTAGACTTGACTTTGTCCCCCTTTTTCTTCCCTGTCCAATATTTTTCTTCGTTTTCGTGTAAAAGGAAAGGTACGAAGTGACTCGACTGAAAGGAGAGGAGAGAAATTGTTGACCAACTTGTCCTCTTTCCATCTTTTCTTTCCCCAAAAGGTCCATACTATAGAAAATAAGGCTCGGCAAAGACGAGACCTAGGGACATAAAGTTCCTTACCACTCCGTGGGCTTAGGCTCGGGGGTCAGGTAAATTGGGATTCGGCCACTGATCGAAGCAGATGTACCACTGAAGCTTCGAACAATCTATATACGATTATATTAGCGAGCTGATTGAAAGGAAGATAGGACGAATTCTATCCAGGGAATCAAAAGACTAAGGCGACCTTCACATGAGAAAAAGACACTCACGATTAGGATTGGATTTGGTGACTGCTCTATCTATAGTTAGGGATGAGCTGACGACCATGCTACACACGTAGGTCTGCTTTGAGAATGACCTACTGAGCCCGCCTTGAGTCTAATTCCCCTTCAGGTTGGAGAAAGTACGACGTGTGTCTCGATCTTGACAACTGAATCACAGCCGGACGCTATATTCATCCGGGGTCTCGTTCATGCGGCGATGATATTTCAATTTTTAGAAAGACCAATGCAGAATCCCAACCCACCAGATTCGTTCTAGAGCTTTCTATGCCCCGGTTGGGCGAATCCACCGACTCACGTCGAATACGAAGGCCTCTCTCGACAAACTAGCCCGCGTCTTTCTATCGGACTAGACCGAACGAAGTAGCTTGTTCCGTGATACAAACCATACGCTGCCAAAGATGGGAGTGCGTATGAATTTTGGTATGTCCTTCGAAGCACCTTAAAGTCTTTACTCATGCTCCTGGACTCTGGAATCATCACACGATTGAACTCACATAAAGCCGAAGAATCGAACGTTGAAGGGAGAAATCGACGGAAGAATGAAAACTTCTTCTTCTTCGAAGCGATGGAGTAGCTATGATGAATCTAAGGCCTTCCCTTGATCCGCCTCAAGTGGAATCGCTTTCTAGTTTAGGGTATTCTTTCTTGAGTTGGAATGTCCCCCTTCTCCCAGGTGTTCTGTGTTCCTGCCAGGTTATGGAAAAAGCTTAGTAGATCGAGATGGATGTCGATTCAGGGATTTTCATGCTAAGGAGAATCTCATGCTCGAAGGCGAGTCACCCTAAAAAGCATCCGTTCGCCCCCACTCTTGCGAGCTCGAACGTCAATAGCGAGACTTATTACCAATCCCGGGGAACAGCTACCCCAGCAGAACCTGCAGTTTCTCTACGGAAGCTTCGACTATTTATAGTAATATATGAATAAATCTATCAAAGAGACGATTCGAAGTGAATTGATAGGACAAATTTGATTGTGTCAACAGGTTTGTAACCCTATTCCTCCGACGAAAAAAGGCCCTTTTCTTTTTTCCTATCGATTCGATCGGTGGAACTTACTATCTTTATTCCTAAGATCTTCTTTCAGACTTCATCTTTGTGACATCCCTGTGCCTAAGGAATAGCTTGAAGCTCAGTTACTCGCTCGCTTTAACTACGTGCACCTTCCTTTACCTGACGGTCGGGCCGGTCACCGAAGTCTAAGAGTTGCTTGCCTGTCAGTCCTAAATGTATTTGCATATCGCGCAATTCTAGTAAAGAAATCCTTTGTTTTTGCCTCGATGTATTTTCTAGGTCGTCTAGCGGGCCATTAGCTTGACAGTTTAGCCGACCTACCCGCCTTGGAAGCTTTCGATTCTTTCCATTCCGCCGGCTAGTGGGCCGGTCTATCGGTTAGTGGGAGAAGTCGTAGCAGCATTTCCCTTAGTCTGTCAAGCCAGTCCTACATCCGCAAACAAAAGAGTTCATTACGTAAGCATAACGTCTAGTGGTCGATTCGTTCTAAGTCTTCGATTTGGCCCGAAGTGATGAATCCATCCTCCTTTACGGTACCGTAGGCTTTCCCACCTCTATCTTATTAAACTAGCTATCGTTCTACCATTGTTCTAGAGTATGGTAATCCTTTGACTAACTCTAACTCCAGCTCTTAACTCCTACCTTCGTTGTATACTTTCAAAAGTATGGAATGCTCTCTTCCTTGATCCCCCTATCCCTCCCTGTAAACTTAGACAGCCTTAAGAAGCTCGTACTCGTAAAAGGATATCGGAGACAACTTCTATTCAATCAGGTAGACGGCTCTTAAACAGCTTTCTTTATGCCAGCCTATAATGATGTTCCAGTGTAGTCTTTACTTCTTTGCTTGCTTTGTTCCTAGCCCTTCTTCTAATTTCCTTCGTTCTGTAAACTTATCTAAAACGCTTTTCTTTCCTACTTGCTAGTTTACCCGAAAATCTTCAACCCATTTTTCGGAGTTCATAACTATTCCGAGGATTGATGAAGCAAGAGCTTTAGCGTAGATTGATTGCTACACTTTAACATCTAAGAAAGAAGCCTGACTCTTAGACTGAAGAATAGATTGACCCCCATCAACTCAACTACCGAAAAATAACAGCATCACTCCCTATCAGAGAGGGCAGCCAGCCAAGAGAGAGCAAAAAGTCTTCATCCCTATGATTCAAGCTACCACGCCAGGTAGGCTAACTGATGCAGTCCGAAAGAAACTTAAAAGTTTATACTATACCTATTCAAATTCAAAAGAAGTCTTTTCCCAAAGCTAAGATCGTAAGCTTATAATGCAGTGGTTCTAACAAAGCGAAGTAAGAAGCGGCCCGTTTCGTGTGTAAAGTTAGAGCTTCCAACTACATACAGCATGTGAAATGGACTTTGTCGACGAAATCTTAGTCAAGTATGACTCTCTAGACCCAAGGGGCTGCATTCTAAGTAAAGGAAGATCCTACCGCCCAAAGCGGTTCAAGGGACCTGGACACGCATAACATAAGATTGTGGCACTTTCGATACATCGTTCTATTACTAGTTCGGCTACTAGAGGTATTACCGCCATATCTAATGCTAATGAATCATTGATTCTTTGGTAGAACAACTTGAAAATAATATTAGGATGCAAGCAGGATTATTGAAGTCACGAAGGTGTAAAACTAATTCATCAAATGTAAAAGCCCCTTATTGAAAATGAAAAAAAATCGAAATTGGAGAAATTATACCCCTTCGGTTCAGCCTTAGTTGAATTCATGGTAGAGAGGGAACTAATTACTTTGATTAATGAGAATGATCAGAAAGAGAGTGTTCGTGTGAAGAACGGTTCTTATTATCTTCCAAGCAAGATTTTCGTTGTTTGCAAATTGGATATTTCGTTACTTCCTATCCAGCTAAATCTCCCTATGGTTTGCCCTCCTCTAGAATGGAAGAGTTCCTGTCCTAATCCTAAAAATCTTTCGGATCTATCAGGGGGGTACTTAAGCAGGCCAACTGGTTATATATATGATAGGTACCGCCTGTTAAGTAGTGCTGACATCAATCATTTTTCTATGGATATCTCAGGTGTGAATAATTCTCAAAGTTTATGTAGTATTATGAATAAGCTGCAGAGCCAGCCTTTTAAGGTTAACAGTCAATTTCTCCAATTTCTTAAATCAGAAAAATAAAAGTATAACCTTTTCGACGATGGTCTTCTTTTGCCTAGTTTTCTTGCATTTATTAATTTAGTAGATGTTACACCTTTATTAAGATCATTATATATGCAGCATAATGATACTATTAGCAGGATCGTTAGTTATAGTGAAATACTACAATTATTATCAAAGAACATTCAGCGAGCTCGTTATGAGCAATTGATTCTAAATCTTGCTTCTGCTTACGAGGGTTATACCTTTTATTTACCAGCATTTCTGGACTTTCGAGGAAGAATTTACCGGTGTGGGATCTTGCATTTTCACGAGCGTGATTTGGCAAGAAGTCTGATAGTCTTTGCTGGGGATGATGAAAAAACGAATACGAAGGTTAATAGTTGTGCGGTGATATCCGCTTTTGCTTTCCATTACAAATCTTTCGAGTCTTACGATAATTGTATTGAATGGTTTATGCAAGAATTGTATGATTTAATAAACAATAATGATTCTAATCCTGATCCGGAGAGACTTTACAAACTTTATAGGTTTGCTAAACGCCCATTTCAGTACTTATCTCATTTTTTAAGATGGAATGAGGACTACGAATGCCACCTCACCCCTATTACCCAAGATGCCTCGGCAAGTGCATATCAGATCATGAGTTACTTATTATTAGATGAATTCTTAGCTGAGAAAACGAATCTCATCCCATCTCTGGATGGTAAAATCCAAGATGTATATTCTTATATCTCTAATGAGCTCAAGTCGTTTCTTAAAGATGAACTAGTGGATAATAATCTATCATCTATTGTTTGTAATAACCTTGATCGTAAGATTGTAAAGAAAATCTTTATGCCTATGATTTATGGCAAGACTGTAATGAGCACTGCTTCCGATTTAAAAGAGCATCTCTCTCACTACATCACTCATAAGGAGTGTTTCACTGTTGCTTCGGCCTGCTTCAAGTTCTGGAGATCTCGATTTAATGGGATGGAATCCTTTTGATCTTCCTCTTATTCTTGGTTCTTGACACTTTGCCTTCTCCTTCCTTATTTCACAAGGCCAATGGAGGATTTGACCCCTTCCTTCCGAATCGTGCCTATCTTTGGAACCCGCACAAGTCATTGGTTAAGCAGCCTGCCCGAAGCTCGCTTCCTGGTTGTGTTTGAGTAAGAATTCCACTTTAGCGACTTCGTCTTGTGGAAGTTCATTAGTTGTTTCCCGAGCAATTTCTTCTATCCGGCCCAGAGGCCAAACTGAAGTAATAGAAAACCTCGAGTTTGACATGCTAAGATAAAGGGGGTGTCCAAAAGGTGCCTTTTAGGCCTTTCTTTTCGTTTATGCTGGGTCAATGCCCTTTGGTTTAGCCAAAAAGAGTTCCAGTTTCCAAAGATGCAAATAAAGCATCTCTCTTGCCTTCGCCCGCTCCTTATGTTGTTATTTATGAGCAGCAGTTCTTTCTGACGACTTTGAATCTCTAAAACTAGAGCACACACTCTAGAGAGGAGAGGACTGAAGCTTTCCCGAACCGAGGGTTTATCCATAACCAGCTGTTCCTCTGAGGAATGTCCGTAAGGGGAAATGGGAGTCAGCAAGTAAACTACCTTTGGTCGAGGAAGAATCCAGTCCCTTTGGTGAATGAAAATGAAGCTGCCCGATTGCCACTTTCGTGTAGCTTTATGCGCTTATGCGAGCTGCTCTACCAAGGCTTAAAAAACCCGCTTGCCCTCTAGCTCGTGTAGCATTTCTAAGGTCAGCCGAGTTAGAGGCACATGAGCCCGCTCTTTCCTCTTGCTTGATGGTTGAGTTGTTCCCCCTTCCCGCCTTGACCCAGCTAAAGGTAAAGGTACGGATTAGGTGGCGAAGAAGAGACTCCGGAACTTCCTCTTTTAGATTGGTTTCGAGGTTGGACTAAGGTGAATCTGGTTAATCTATCTAGGCTCTTCAAGACCTCTCCTTTCTATGGGGTGGATCTCTTTCGCTAGAACTAGGTTAAGTCTTTCGGGTCTTAGCTTCCTTGATGAAGCCTTTGTTTGCTTGTTTCGATTACCTGAAGCTAGCTGGTCTTTAGCCACAGTTCTCGGGATTCAGCTAGAGCTACCTTCTTGCCTTTCGTCCTTTAGGTTTGTCTCAAGCTAGGCTAGAATGTCTTCCCTCTTGAGTTCGTTTTTGGATTTGTTGAATAAGCGTGTGCGCTTGTAGCTCGATAAGGATAAGGTCTTGAAGAGCCTCGATTCCTTCTTTTTTCCGCTTCTTCACCGCGTAGGTCAAGCTTAGCTTCTCAGCTTCATTGCTGTTAGCCGGTCGATACTATCGGAGCTTCTTGATAGTGGGTACCGCTCCTCTACTCGTACTCGCTTGTCGACTCTCTTCCCAAGGGGATAAAAGTCGACCATTTTTGTTGTCTTTGAAAAAGATGCTGCTGACTTGGCTTAAAACTTCAAAGGCTATGACCTATAGTATGAGCTGCTCCGAATCTTGCCTCGTTCTTTGGGTTTGTTTGCCTTCCCCCTCAATCGTCCATAACATAAAAAAAAAGGAAGAGTGTTTGCTCCAGGCCTGTCATCGTGGGATCTCCTTCTGCTCGTCCACTCGGGTATGACCCCACCCATAAAAGACTGACGTTGGCTACACTTCTTTGATTGCTAGGGCTACTATTGAATCACTCTATACTAATTGTATAAATAAAGAAGTGGCTATCTCCTTGCCCGTTGAAAGCATTGAAAGAATAAGAAAGTGGGAGGGACTGATCCACAAGAGAGAGGTCTTGCAGAGCCTTCTACCTGATGAAACACTCAGACAGCCGAGGAAAGGGGAAAGAGACTTCTAATACAACACTAAATCAACCTTTCTTAACCGCTTTAGATCTACAAGATCTAAGGGAGGCTCCCCATGCTTCTAGTGAAGTAAGAAGTTGTTCTGCAAGTGTAGGCGAAAATGTTCTCGAAGCTCCGGAGGAAGCGAACAGCGAGTTAACTTGGAGCAAGTGACAAGGGAAGTACAATCAAGCCAATCAACTAGGGGAACTAATGCTAACGCCATTGCAGTCTTTGTTGGATCATCCGTCTTATAGTCATTCTTAACACTCTTGTTCTTAAAATGTAGTTTTAGCTTGTAACTTTCCGGTGCAGTGACTTCTTTTAGCCTTCCTTCAGATGAAGCGGCTAAAGCCTGAGTCTCTACTGCTCCGAAAACTAAGGCATCAAAGTCAAAGAAAGGCTCTGCAAGACCTAATCCTAATGACGATAAGGGGCAGCCCGAAGATGCCAAAGAAGCTAGCCACTATCATCGTATAATAAGGCAGAAGCTAAACTCTTTGGCCGCATGAAGAGCGGACTTTTGTGACTAGCTGAAAGTAATCATCGATAACGCCTTACACGCCCACCTTCCCCGCCACTGTTTAGTCTTCTTCGTTTTCCTTTCTCCCGGGTAGGGTTCAGGGCATCTGAACGTAACGCTTCCTATAGTACTCTCTCTTTGACTTTCAGTCTAGTGCTTTTGTATTAGAATGAAATGAAGCATATATAGCGTCAGATGTTATGAAAGTAGGGCTTTCTACGAAAGATAAAGCGAAGAAGTATGTGAAATCGAAGCGCATTGGAATCATCGATCATATAGCTTGTGTGCCGCGAGTGATCAGTCTGCGCAAAGGCAGAATAGCGCATTGGCTTGTCTCTCTCTTCCCGGGACTCCTAGGGCTCTTTCAATTGGCCTTGTCTCGCTTAACTCGTCGAGTAGTGATTATCCCGGAATGAAGATCTGCTCGAATAGAATAGGCGGAAAAAAAGAATGAAGATAGATCATCTAAACAGAGACGGAAACGACGGTAAGGGAAGAAAGCCTACCTACATAGGCTTACCGAGGACGAAGAATCTGTTTGCTGACGCATTGGCCACACTAGCTTCCATGATCAGTATCCCAGAAGGTATTGAAATCAGGCCAATAGAGATCGAAGTGAGAGAGGATCCTGCAGACTGTTTGGCAATCGAAGAAGGAGAAACCAGATGGTAAACCGTGGTTTCATGACATCAAGACGTACCTGTATCTGGAAAGACAGATCCATTCCTCCTGGTCGGTGTCATGGGACCGACTAGTATTTCTTTCTTGAACTTGAAAGACGAAATCTTACAAGTTATCCGTGATTTCAGCCATAGAAATATAAGGCCGCGCTATCACTTTCTTAACCAGATTGAGGAGGATCTTCATCTGGTCCCCGGAAAACCTCTTATCTTTAGCAGCTTCACCTTCTTTCCTCCCTAGGGTAGCACCTGCTACTATAGCAAAGGTTTAAAAGACCACCCCCTCTTGATAAGGATAAAGCTTTGTGCAGTACTAAAGCAAAGACGATCATGCCCTTCGCAATGCTTCGTGGCTCTTATGAAGGAAGAGCATTCGCTGGTATCAAAACAAAGTCAAAAGCAGGTCTGATTCATGGCATTCCGAAAAGGCCTCATTTTGGGATGAAGAGGCGAAGATTTGAAGTTGGCATCCAAGCAATTCTTTAGCTCTACCCCGAACTAATAAACGACTTCTTCTTCATCTAGTGTTGTTCTTTCTATGGATCTTTTTGGATAGGATCTCCTGTTGGTTGGTCTTTTTCTTTCTTCTCCTTGTATTCAGATGAGTCCGAAAGCAGGCTTATTGATTCACCAATTGACATTTAGTCTCTGTTCAGGCAAAAAAGGGGTATCCAAGACGGGCGCGTCGCGAAGGGTTTAGTTTAAAGAATGCTTTGCTGGTTTTCCTAAAGAGAGATGAAAAATAAGCCCTTTTCCTTTCCAGCAGAACTTCTTCTTGCGCGATCCCTTAGTTCGTTAATAAAAGAAGGATCTGTTGTTTCTTCCATCTGGTGCGTGTCGTGGCTTCGTTCGGGTCACACCTAGGGCACTAAAACAAAACAGCCAAGCGCTGTGGCGCAGTCTAGTGAAGATAGCTAATGGATTCCTTTCCCAGGCCCCATGCGTAGATGTGTCAACGGAGGAAATCCATAATAGAAAGACGTCTTTTGGAAAAACGGGATAAGATGAATCCACTCCTATCTAATTATGATAGCAAAGACTATTCAGTTCTCGAACACAACCTAATTGGTTGAATGTGGGGCCTTCGACAACCACCAACCGCCCATGATAAACGTGCGTTACAAGTCGTTCCTTTTCATCTTTTTGAAATTCTTTAGTTGGATTTCCCCATTACCTTGTGTCAAAGCGCTGCTCTTCCTACCTCTTACCTATGGGGTAGAGGGACTTTGATCCGCTACGGAAACCATTGCAGTGAACTTTTCTTCTCTCTTACTTCATTAATTTTGATAAATAGAATGAACCCCATCTTTTGACTCGCCGATCGAATTGTACACATTTCTGGAAGCTTCCATTTCCCTTTCCAGTAGTCGAAAGGGAGGGAAGAAGCGAGTAACCATCAAGAAAGAAATAGTACAGCATAACTCCCATTCATATAAGAGAGGACAGTGGCTTCAAATGGTATGGCTTACAGGTCTGATTCCACCCTCATGAAATGCCGGTAGTCCCCGGAAAGACCATTCCACAAATAAGTAGTCCGAAGGTCAGGTTGCGTCAGTGACTGCCCTTACACAACCGGAAAGACATTGACTCGATCGACAGGCCCTCGCTACAAGACTGAAACAATTCGAATCTTTGCTTACCGGCATCTTATATTTCCTGCTTAGTAAGAGGAACTAGAAGTGACTTCATTTGAATAGGCTTCTTTCCAGTAAAATGAAAAATGGCATATGGATAAGAAGGCGGACATCTGGCGCCTGAAAGTCGGGTAGCTACCGGGGTCGCTAGGGCGGGCCGTGGTGGCCCCTGCTCACAGGAGGAGGTGAATAATCGACCGGGCAGGGTTCCCTGTGCTTCGAAAGAAGCATGCATCCTGTAAAATAGCATGCCGGGGTGAAGAAGGTGGCTCCATACTGGGGGGATAATCGGTTGTTAGGGACGGGTATGAGATCAGGAGACGATCAAAGAGAAGAGAAGATTGAAATGAAGTTTACCTAGCCTAGGGACCTTACTTAATAAAGGCTAGGCCAATGAGAACACACCTGGAGAACCATACCCCCGCTTTGGGCAGCTAATGGGAAGCCTGGAAAGCTTGCAAGGACACACGCACACCCGGCAGTCACTTAACTCGCTTCGGAAGCAGTTTAAACGTCTCAAGCAAAAAGAGGATTGCACCTTAGAACACTAAAGAAGGATAGTGTAATGGGCCTAGGCCTGCAACCACCCGAACTCACTCACATCCTTTATCCGATTCGAAAACAAAAGGAAAAGGCCCCGAAAGCATGGACTGCTGGAAAGCTAATGCCTGCGAGTCTCTTTCTATTACAGATGCCATCAGACACAAGTGAAAGACTGGCGGACAGAAAGACTGAGCCGGATTGTCAGGCTAATGGAAAGCGTACGAACTCAGAGGGGCGGGCTAACTATCACGAAGAGTACAAGAAGCTGGCATTAGTTCCTTCACTCGAGACAGTTGAGTTCGTTTATGAAAGACGGAAAGTCAGGGTCCGAAGGAGAGGGCGAGCGCTTCAATCAAGAATCCATGTATTTGGCAAAGCCGTTCTCATATCGTAATCTCTCAGAACGCTTTGTTTTACAAACTCCTCTATTCTCATCACCAGGAAGCACGCATAAACCCCGTTAGGAGAGCAGAAGTGCCAGATCTCTCTCTCAGCTCAGCAGCGCCGAGAGCTTTTATCGGGACCAAGCCAACTCGTTTTTGTAGTAATAGGGGAGTACCCGGTTTACTGGAAGTTGGGACTTCTTGCTTGCCTATCTCTTTTATCCCTTCTTGAACTATTCAACATATGAACTGCGCTCTTAGCGAAAGAAAGACGAGATTTCAACCTGGAAGGACCGCAGCAGGGCCTTGTTCTGCTACGTAGCCTTTGGCGTTACGCAATTGTGACAATAAGGACCCAGGGCTTGTGTCGGGCGTCTTCGGGGGCTTGCCGGGCAAAGTCTGCCGAGTTTAGGGCTTCTGCTTAGTGATCGTGGCCGAAGCCCAGGTACTATGGAGTAGGTTTCTCAATCGTAGATCTCCGTAGTGGAAGCCAGCAGCTGTTGAAGCAGCCGCAGTTTCATCTGTTACATCTGCATGTGCTAAAAAAGTGGGATATAAAGAATACAGGATATTGACATAGCTAGTCAGCAAGCTTAGGCAGGTATATTCTCGACGTCCTTTCTTCCCCTCTCTAGTTGCATCGCCGATCTTCTCATCCCTGACACCTATCTCAATGGATACACCCTTGGTAAAAGACTGCCGTGGGCTAGAGTTACCAACAATCATCTTCTTTTTCCGCCTTGAAGCTTGGAGTCGTCTACCTGCTCGGACCTATCTACTCTACTGGCTCGCATTAATAACACCACCATGAGCATACATTACATATGAGAAAAAAAGCGAAAAGTGGGCAACTTCCACAGGGTCCTCAATTTTGTGCACAAGGCTTCCCCCCTACCTAATTTGAAAGAGGTATCAGCGGCCAACTTACCCAAAAAAGCAAATTCCATACTAATGGAGGCTTCTCAAATCGGATAAATAGTATTGCTTTTGTTCAATAAACCTCTTCTTTGGACGTGATTCCCGCCCATGGAATCTGAAATTCGAAAGTAACGAAACCAATGTTTTTCGTTTAAAAGTAGGTCATTCCGGGGTGTACCCAAGCCAACTCCTTACCTTTCTTTCCGGTAAGATTGAATTGCTAAAGCTAGAGCGCTCGGTCCATTTGTTCTCTGGTCGTTGGCGCGCAGTCATAGAGCACTTCCCCCTAAAAGTATGCTTTAGCCTAGCCCGAACTGGAATCTGCTTGAAGCATTCATCGGTTTACCGGGACAGCAGTAGTTGATGAAGTAGAATTGGCAAAAGAGACTAACGGTTGAAGCCAAAAGCCAGCTGTCCCATCTGTAGATAGATGGAACACACGCAAGTCTGACTTAGTGAACCGGGAAGAAGAATCTTTGGTTCTACCACGTAAAAGACCCAATTCCACCATTGGGATGTCGAGGGCACCAGTTTCTTGTGTCGGTCCGAGATCCAACAAGAGATTGAGAGCAGAATTCTAGCTCGAAGAGAACGGGCGCGAAGGGGAAAAGGGCATAGCTGGTGGCTGGATCCGCGGTTTGCTTCTCGAATGGGTTCCACCTTTTTGACTATTGGTGGCACGAACGAAGGAAGATAATTTCAGTGGAGGTAGCGGGAGTGGCTTGATCAAATCCAATATGAATAGAAATTCCCTCTTCACCGCAAAAACCAAGAAAAGAGAAGTCAGAAGGGCACTAAGCGGATAGACCGACCTACCTTGAATAAACCTGTCCGGGGCACCTCTTTGTATCTGTCAGCCTTGGACTACAGCTCCTAAGCTAAATCAATCAATTGAGATCACTTTCCCTTCGCACACACTCCAAAGGTGACTGGCTTTAGTCATACAAACTCTTTCTCTTTCGTTCGGGCTATTATCCCCAATTAGTCAACAACTGCGTAGCTTTGAAAGAAGGGCAATGGCTTTGACTTCATAACATAGCTGGTGAATCGCACTGGTTCTCGGGATGGAAAGCAAGCTAGCCGAGCAAGGACAGCGGGAAAGGCGGCCCCTCGAAGTTCCTGATATGGGCCAAGGAGTCACGGAGCGGAGTCTCAATCTAAGCCGGTGAAAGAGGAAGAAGGGCTATGCTGATGTTTCCCCTGTTCACGCGGAAACATCAGCATAGGCAGAGAATGTAGTGAATCGCTCGGCGAGCTCCTCGGTCTCACTCGGCGTGGTACGTGTAAGCAGAGTAACTCGTTCACAGGAAAGCCGGTCTCGCTTCCTTACTTTAGTAGAGAGAGGATTTACGGGACACGAACCCAATCTTGATTTGCTTGCAGATTGGCTTCTCTGTTCCCTAAAGCCTTCTCCTTCCAGCTTCGCATGAGAGCTAATTGGAAGGGAAGCAAGCAGGTAGGACGCTAGGAATTCCTTTCCGAGCGGATAAAAAATGGTCAATTTCCTCTCTTCTCTGTCCACAAATACAGGCTCTGCAAGACCTTCCTTCTCTCATTTCGAAGTCTTCCCCTGGTGAATGATGAATGAAGCTTCCCTGGTTGCGCTCTTCCTCTCTTCGCCGATTGAGTCCTTTGAGGAAGAAATGGGCTTTCTTCTAATACGAGATTTCTTGTCCGCCCCTTTACGAATGGAAATTGACGAAGTAAGTTCGCCCTATATATAAGATGCCACTTGTTCCATTTTCAGATGGAGTTTAGAAGGCTCTGCAAGACCTACCGAGAAGTAGTTCTTACCGAGATCTCCATTCTTCTCTTTCTTCCTTGGACTGTTTTCAACGCCATTCCGAGGTGCACAGCCGCCTACGTTTCTTGAACCCCTCCACTGTCAATGTGAAAGAGCGTGAATCGCTATAGAACGAACCGAGTGCTAACTCCAACCCTTGCCATTCATAGCTGTCCATGTGAGTAGCCATTCCTAGTGCTAACGACTAGAAGTGTTTTACTAGCCAGTGGTACCAATGAAAACCGTGATGCACCAGCCCCTTGCTTATAGAACGATTGGTTGAGTCAACTTTCCTTTCCTCCTTGCCCAGATGCTCTTGTAAGGCCGAATACTCATCTTCAGCTTGGGGCTAAATCAATCGATGTCAGTAATGAAGCAGGCGGGCTCAGTTAGTATGAGTGCTTAAAGCCTCAGTGGATATGCAATATCGTCGGGTTCAAGCAGAAGGTGTCAAGCGCCGGTGTTCATACTCGAGTTGTTAAAATAGAATATAGAATCAAGTAGGAGTCGATTGAAGACTGAGCTAGAGAAAGCATCTTACTCTTCAGCTGAGTAGAGCGGTTCAACTCAGGAGTGGAATGAATAGGTTCAGGCGTCAGGCCTCAAGTGGGGAAGCTCCAGTTCTTTATGCCTATCCTTCCTTGTGGTTTCGGTCGGTGAGCGTCTGTCCTACAGTCGAAGTCCCAGCTGTCCAAGGTTTTCTAGTGGTCATGGGCTCTACTTCTATCTTCCAATAAGTTATTCCTTGACGGCGCTAGATCAGATCTTGATGTAATTGCAGGGAATCTCATTGACAAAAAAAGCAATTGCCTTCGCCCGCCTCTCTTTCTTCGAAAAAGCCCTTCGGAAAGACTGATTGCTCAGGAGAACGCTTCAAAACACATACTAGGGATAAATATCACCTATCGCTCGTGATCAATTTCGTTGCCCTCTGTTGATTCTTCAGCTTTCAAGCAGAGAAAAGGCAGTGCCGTATAACCTTATAATAGAAAGTTTTGCGGAAGGAAAAAAGAAACTTAATTTCGCCCTGGTGGCAAGCCAGAAACAATCGATGTATACGAAGTCAAATCCGTCTATTTATTTAAACATTGTAGCTTTTCACTCAAAGTTCTTCGACACATTCCATTACCAACGGAATAGCAAGCTAAGGGCTCGGTCTCCTACGAATAGATAAGAAAGGTGTCAAGTCTGAAAGCCAAGGGGCAAAGGTCTCACCCGCTGTAGAGCCAGTTTACCACGCGAATTAAAGCAGCAGATGACCTTGAAACTGTTTAACCAATAGTAGGTCCAGATGCACAGGGAGGGCCATAGAAGACTATTGGTGTTCCATAGACATACAGGGGAAAGCCTAAACCTTACCGGCCAATCGTTCAATGGGAGTAAATGAAAACCTAATACCGGAAAGTAAAAAGCGCCTATCCACCCTATCGTGGTAAAGAGAAGGACGGGGAAGCAGCACCGGTAAAAGGCATGGTGTCCTCTACAACGCAGCAACTGGGGAAGCTACAACCGCCAACGCCGTGTAAACACCCGGAAAGCGACTTTGCACCAGTTCTTGGCTTTCTTGCTTCCGCGCCTCTTCTTTTCTTTAGTCTCGTTTAGTTCGTTTACTCCCGCTTTTGGGGATCACTCAGCAGTCTCAGGTGAGGTGACTATCTGAATCGGCTTCCCCTTCCACGCGGATCATCTTTCTGGTTGAGCAGTCGTTTTGATATCCACAGGACCTTCTCGCTTTGCTTTCTCTTCTTCCCGTTCTTTAGATGGCTCTATTGCTCCTTTCCGCTTTCGCTCTTTAGCAAATTCCACTGCTTCTTTCCACTGTCTATCCAAGTCATCATCTACTAAGTCCTGCCCCTGACCAGTTTTCATTGGCTGATAGGGCCAACTTCCTTGCACAGCACAAGAAGGCGGGCATGGTTAAGCGTGGAGGAGACTAGCTAGCTTTCCAACTTAACGCCGGATGAGAGGTGGTGGTACTCATCCCCTATATACAAGGAGTCTTACCCGGGGATCCGTAGTAGAGAGTCGAATCATCGGACTCGGCGATCTGTGGTAGGTAGCCCTTTAAGAGTAGGAAAAGGCAGCGCGGGTGAAGAAGCGGCTCCATACTGGGGAGATAACTTGGAGATTGTTAAGAGTTTCGCCGGCCATCGGTTGACTGTTTTGATCTATCGCTCCTGCGTGCAGGCAAGGCGCTTGTTGGCAGTAGGAGAGACGGTGTTGAGATTGTTAGCATTACCGACCTGGTTATGGGATTTAGACTCACTTTGACCGCCGCCTGCCTTTGTGTATTCTCCAATTGCTGAGTTAAGGATTGTTTATGAAGCCGGAAAGGAAGAGTTACAACTCAATCGGGAATAGAACTCAAAAATGACCGACTCTTAACTTATCCTTACTATAGCAAATCCTATATTCCTGTCTGTTCAGTCTTATTATGCCCCATTAAAAAAAGAAAAAAGAAAGTTCCCCTCTTAACAATCTCCCCAGGTGGTGAGCTAAGCAGAGCCTAAGCCCTCGGACATAGCGATACAGGCTGTAATCCGGGAGGGTTGGGGATAAGAAGCTACCACCCATATCAAGTTGAGTGTGGGCCTCATCTATAGTCTAAGGTTGGGTAGGCATTATCATTGAGGAACAAGCAGGGAGCGTTGCTTCCCCATAAGAGCAAGAGCTTCGGTGGGGTTGGAAGGAGAGGCAGCCGTCAAAGCGAACGGTAAGCTGTGGATAAAGAGATGGTCGGCCCTTGGACATTGGATGGGAGCCCCCTGAATACCTGATGCTCGTGGGTTCGACTCTCACTTGGATGCTTTCTTTACTGCTGGCTGCGGAGTCCACCTTTGATCGAAGAAAAGGCATACTTTCTTTCTTCTAAGCTTCTTCAATAGCTTCGCCTTAGTTGGCGCGAAATCCTGTCTTTTGATCTCACCTTCACTCTACTTAGTGAGAAGACATGACAACATGGGAAAGAGGCTCACAACTGGCTCTACATCGGAAGAACAAGGGGAAAAGACGGACGGAGACAAAGGGTAACAGAGGAAGACGAAAGAGGGTTACACAGTTGGGAGAATAGGGACGAGGGAAAGAGGGACTCTCTCCGAAGAGAAGGATGGAAGAGGTCGATAGCGTACACCTCCCTCTCTGACCCCTAATCTGGATGGAGTAGCTGAAGAATGGATTTGAATTGCCCACTGTTCTATTGAAGAATTGCATGAAGACCTAGCCTAAGAACCCACGTTGCCTGGTTCATCGTTGAAGCCTCCCATAAAGGCAAAGCGCGGAGTCGAATGCTAAGATTGAACTAGATAGGGCAAATTCCTATTATATAGCGCACGTTAACCTATTCTAACCACCCTTGTACCAGGGGTTGGACCCTCTCCCTCTCTTGTCTCCTCTCCAACTGAAGTACCGCATTGACAGCCTCCAAACGAGAGGTTTTGGCTAGCCGTTCACTCACCCTCGATGGTCTGCCATTTAGTTCGTTCGTTGTAGCAGAGGCAGTCGAAATTCCTTGTATTCAAATGGCATTGATGAGTTGGAGTAAATGCGCCATAGCATAATAGTCTCTGATGCCGTGAGTGGCCACCCGGATGCCAAAAGGACCACGTGGGTTGGGTGAAGGCACAGTTCAATGTTCTGAATTTCCAACTGGAGATTCTTGAATGGATCTTTCTGGTCTCTTCCTATCAACACACCTAGATAGGTTTTGGTACTTCGTACCGGAGTGTGACATCAGCTCAAATTAGTCTCTCTTTCAGCGAAGTAGAAAACGACCCTTTAACTAGCCTATTCCGATAGGTGTAATGAATGGCCTCATTCCTAGCGCTTCCTCTAGGCTTCTCTTCCTGCTTTCTTGCTGTTCGGTTTTTTCCCCGTCTGCCTTAAGTAGGGAATAGTCGAACTCAACCTTCTCGATGCGTCGATTTCTCAATAAACAAATAGGGCAACTCGAGTCAGAACAGGAATACCGTAATTCAACTGTGCTTTCAAGGTAGCTTCTTTAACTTGACTTTACTGCCCTCCAGCATTCGTCTTTCAAACTACCGGGCCTAGGGGTGCAGTAGAGGAGTTTAGAACTACTCGACAAAGACGGCATCGAATATAGGAATGCGGTCTGATTAGCGAAGTTCAAAAGTATAGGTCTTCGAATCTGATAAGATTGACTTCGGAAAGTGGGGAAGCTACTAGACCAAAAATGGTTGCAAGGGTATCTATTTCTTCACTAGATGAAACTCCATCAAATGCCGGGTTCCATCTCGTTATGCCGCTTTTAGAGGTGCGCAGCTACTCGACCGAAGAAGCTATTCACAAGGAAACTGCTTTCCTGATATTCTTCATATCATAAGACTTCGAAGCGACAGAGAAGTCAACCTTTGCATCTACTGAACTATCTCCGAGAATCCCTGTCTGAAAGAAGAGAAGACCAATCCCTCTATTGCCGAGAGGAGTTCATGCAAAACCTTTCTTGGGTGAGGTAGAATCACTTTTGATGCGAGTAACTGAACTGAATCAAGCCGGGAAAGGAACTCGTCCTCTCTTTTATTTTATGAGGAGGGGAATAAGGCGCTTTCGAGTGACGTATATAGGCGTGTTGACAAAGGAAAGGTCTAACCCGGAAGGGACACATTGTCGCTATTACCCTTACTGAGCTCTTTCGATAACATGAGAGTATCATATACGCTAAGCAGCGACGGTATCTTCCTCAGATGGCCTAGGACATTATAGTCCCATTTTTCTTCCCTCTGGACAGTTTGTTGCTTTGAAGAACTTTGCGGAGTTTCGACTTCCTTCCCCTTTCCTTTTGATGCTGGAAGTTGAGGTTCTGGAAGCTTCTTTCCTCCCCTGAGTGTCATTTGATTTGCTTCAGGGGTTTCTTTTGATTTTGGGAAGAATAGGGGGTTTCCTCATCAGAATCTGAGTCTGTGACTGCATCAATTCTCCCACAGAACTCAATGATAATCGGACGGTGATCCTCGTCATCATCATCATTACGAGTTATTCTGGCAAAGAGCACACACTGTCGGGCCGATAAAACCTTGTCGACGTATAACGTCACCAACTGGGAGCCTGTCATGAATAGCTCGCCAAATAGTGACGTCTAGGCGGAATGAATTTAGCCCATATCCATCGACCCAAGTCCACCCGAAATAGAGCTATCAGCGCTAATCGATCAATCCTTATTGAACTGGTGATGGGCATTCACCTATTGCCAATTATCCTAGATTTGACTCTACTATGGAATATTAGTTGTCTAACCCACTCCTCTCCTAATAGATAGGGCCAGGTCTTATTTCACTCCTTCCGAAGCCGCTAAAACCCTCTTCTATTTGAATCTTCTCCCGCGTGGAAGAGTGTAACCGGATCGCATCCGCTTCCTGATACCTAGTACAGATTCCCCAGTCTATTTAGCGCTTGGATTGCGCACCTTATTTATTAAGATGACAATTCCACTACCCGGCGGCAAAGCAAGAGCCAAGAACGAAGCTAGAAGGTCCAAGAAGCAATCCTGCCGACTTTCCTAAGGGACGGAGTGAGTTAATGAATACCCTACGGAGAGAATAGAGCAGCTCCATTCCCTATCGCGGTAATAGATTGCACGAGTCTTGATAGTCCCATGAGCCTACGGGAATTCAATGAGACCTTGATGCCGCTTCAACGACTGCTGTCCTGGAATTGTTCGTTGTGCTACTTGATTAACGTTTCAACGGGTCTTTTCGTTTGCCTGTTTGCCTGCTTCCTTCGATCTGGTTTCCGCGAGACTGGGTTGGCAGGGTTTAGTCACCAATCCAGGGACTTTTTCACTAGTTGACATCCCTTCTAAAGTCAAGTAAAGGTTCGGGCAGATGTAGTCGCTGACTGTTGATCCAGCTTTTCTGGAGTCCAAGTCTTGTACTGCTACCTAGACCTAGAAAGAAAGTTGTATTTCTCATTCACAAATCAAATAGTCTAAACGATCTCGCAGGATTGACCAACCCAGTATGGCCAACCCTGTATCGGAAAAAACCAACCCGTTTAAAGTGCAAAACCACTATCTCCTACAGCTGTGTCGGAAACCGGAAAAAACAGTCTCGGTAGAAAGCCGGAATTAGTTATCCCGGGAATGAACCCTTAGCTTAGCTATGCTATAAAGTAGTCTGTGACTGTATATAGTTTTAAAAGCCTATCTTAACTCTTAGCTATGGAATGATTATTGCATAGCTCTTGGGTATTAGGTAGACATCTGAGTTAGGACAAATCTATTAGGCTTAAGGCCTATAGTGTATAAACCCTATCTGCAGTCCGAAAGCATACCGGTCTTTGATTCATGGTCCAGCAGTGATGGATGCCGAAACTCAACTCTTTGACACATAAAATAGCTATATAATGAAAGTCTCCTAATGGCGATCTGAACAGAGTAGCTCATAGCAAATCGACTCCGCCGTCTGCCACATTGAAGGAAGGCGGGTGGATAAAAGAAAGTAGCACCCTCTATTCAATAAAGCCTGGAAGCCGGTGTTCGGAGGAGTTGTACCGGGACTTTTTGGAAAGGCTGCTTTCATGTGTGCCGAAAGGCTAGTTGGATCAATCGGAGATCACCTGTACAAGCTGACCTAAGGCTAAAAGGCCAATGATCAATAATAGGACCGGAGAAGCAAAGAAAGGCTAGTTTCCAGATCAGGAAAGCAACGAGGGCGTGGGGAAAGAGTGACCGCATAAAAGCATGTATGGCCCTGATACCCGGCAATTAGTATTAAACCAAACCCCTACACGGGTGGGTGATGTGTCTGGCTTTTCGCTAGGAGAGTTTCATGCTTTGAAAGAGTGGAAAACGAAGTCGAGTGCTTTGAAAGTCCAACCCCACCAGGGGACATCTATATTCTTCATTCTGTGCCCACCATACCTCGAATTACGTAGCGGGTCTAGCGATACACGTACACGAGCAATGAGTTATTGAGCAACCGCTGCTAGTAGGTATTCTGATTTCCTGGCTTTCTTTTCGATCTGCTAACTGATCGTAGGTGGTAAGCAACCGCCCTTTCCGGCCCTGGTGGTCGCAGACGCCTTACCCTCTTCCTTTCCATACCACTATTGGACCGGTCATCATGCGCCCAGGACAGGTGGTGCAATCCTAACCTAACCACAGGGGTTTCCAGATCTGCCGATTCCCGAACCCAGCTCAACGCGGGGTAGGTGGCGTAAATACGTATTTATGTTATAGAAAGAAGAGGTTGAAAAAAAAAGGTAAGTGTCAACTTTCTTAGCGCTTAGTGCAGAGGAAGAATGCTTCAATATAAGAGTTCTTCATTGGACCTTATGATATTCAATTCAAGCTCCTCGACGTTACCAATCTTTTATGCAGTCACAGGCTGCCCCTCATGCCACTAATAACAATTTAGCTTAAGAACAATTCCCCAGGTGGGTTGGACGAATCAAGGAGCGATTTACTCATTGGTCGGAAGTGGTTTTAAACTGGAACGGATTCTTCGACCTGATCGATTTGTCTGTCCCGCTTCCACGGAGTATGGTTCAACCCGGGCTAGCTATGGAACAGGCTTGTGAACTAGGGACTCCGTTTCGAGATCTTGGATAAAGAGTTTCATCAACTGATGGGGCGGTTCTTTAACTGGGTAATTGACTTAGTCAATCGGCTCTGACGCTCTGCGTCCGTGGGATCAACTCCACCTTAGAGATCTGTAGGATCCGCAACTACAAGCTCTCGAGTGGGAACAGGATCTCCTACTGCTGATAGGTATGTAATCGAAGAATCTGGATCTGCGAGATATAGATATGCTCGAACCGGACCGCATCTCGATTTAGGAACCACTGATAACTACAACTCTATTGTAGTAGCTGTTGTTGGTTGCTTCCTCTTGGGCACCCCGAGCTGAGTCCAAGCATTGAGAATGAAATAGGTCATCTTTCTTACCAATCTCACGATCAGAACTCATTAGCGGTTCCTCTCGGGACCAAAGCAAAGCGGGAGCAGAAGGCTTGATGGACTATGGAGAAAGTTCGTCAACCACCACAAACTTCTAAGGAAACCCTTTTTTTTCCTATGGAAAAAGAGTTGTATGGGCCGGTGGGTGGAGAAAGGCAAGGAAAAGCTATGGGTAAGGTGGGAAGAAGCTTACGGCCTGTGATTCATTTTTGTTAAATGCGCGGCGTATATCGCGCTTCGTCCTTACGATAAGAGGATCTAATCTATGCTTGAAGCTTAGTTACATATCTAATAATGTAATGATAAATAGGAAAATGAAATGAGTGGATCGATTAGCAGCACCTGCAATTTCCATACTTTTCTTCTTGTCTTGCTCAGGGAACCTGCTGTAGATGGATACGGTTGGCAACTGACTGGAATGATTAGAGCTTAAATAAGAATAAGAAAGTAGAGTCACCAAGGCAAGGCCAATCAGTGAATGAGGGAACGAACCCCTTACCTTAACCTTAAGCAATCAAATGAATCAGATTTCATATTCCCTATTCTCTAATCTAATAAAGGGAGGACTTTCAAAGGAGAGTAGCGAAGCAACTTCCGGTTGCTGTTATAAAGAATCAATACCGAGCGTAGAGTTTGCTTTTTGGCTGCTAAGGACTTGATTACGCTTGGCTTCTCCCTCTATTTCCAGTGGATCTCGCTTTCTTGTCTTGGGCTTGCGCCTTTGTCCGTTCGTATGGTGTAAAAGTCATTTCAATCGGGGGAAGATCCGGTGAATGACCTTTAAGGATTTCACCACACAGAATGAATAGATAGACTGATGACATGTCCAATGCCAACCTCTACCAAAAAGGGGAATTTAAACGATGTTGCTGCTGATAGGGATTCGCTAAACCTCGGTGTCGTCTCTGTGCTTCTTTCTCGTTCATGTTGCCAGTAGATGCGTTACGGATTTTATATCCACAGAGGTGAAGGTGATCTCTTCTCCTATATTAATCGAATACTTCCTCACCCACTCACCCAATCTGAGATGAAATGAGGGCCTTCCCTGGGGATGAGATCGATGCGCTTGAGAAGTAGTTCCGTCCATGGGTGAATATCCGGTCTGGGAAACCCGTCTCGTAAAAGACTCCTGGGGCTGAGCTGATATTCCCCGATCGAACTGCTTCAGGCCTCTGTCTTCTTGCTTGATTCTTCCTCGGAAAAAACTCTGTACACCACCTAACGCATTCTACTTAAAGTCACCGTGTTGGCTCACTCCTTCGACTCCCTTTCCTTTCATAGGCTGGAGCAAACCTTGCCTTTACATAGCGGTGCCCTTTAGTTGCATCTTCAACCTAGGCAAGACCCTACTTGCTGTTTATCCACCATCCATCCCTGAACTTTATTGCGGGGACAATGAAGCTTGTCTTTATTTTCTTCCCTTTAATCAAAGGGTTCCTTTAGCGAGAGAACGACGGGATGAACTTTACCCGCCCCTTGCCCGTTCGTTTCACTTACTTCCGCTCCGCTCTTCTCATCGAGAGTAGGTTTTTTTCAGGTACAAAAAGAAAAGAAAGATCCTTCGGCCTCTTCTGACTTTCCGTTTTCCAACAGCAATTACACATTTCCTCGGCCTCTGATTACAGTCGAAGTCCCTTCTGTTCGAGTCCAAGGCCGGTTCAGTCGTGCAGAATGAGATAATGAAAAAAGATAGTGGTTCAGAGAAAGTTCTTTTCATCTATCCTAGAAAAGCTGTCCAGCGAGCCTATGTAATAAGGTAATAAGTAAATCCTTTTCCTGCCTCACAGACCTGTGATCAAGGCTGTGATAAAAGCCTGTTTTGTAAAGCCAGTAAAAGACCAGCAAATGCAATCTCATCTCTGAGTCTAAGGAAATTTTTTTTACTTTACACCGGTGTGATACCCCTCCTTTGACTTCCTTGTGCGCCAGGACTGGACTCCATTTTCTAAAACCAGTGAAGATATTTGCAATTCTCTTCTCAATGTCGTGCCAGCTGAGGGTGACAGGCAAATGTAATTTGCTGTGGAACTAGTCGAGGCTGGTCAAGATCAATAGGCTCTTCAAGACCTTTAGTAAGTTCCAGAAAGAAGCAAAGGAAGTGCTGCTGCTTGCTATCCCATTAATCAGATGTCACTAGGCCGTCCTGATAGTCAATCCTCTCTCTTGCCTATAAGCGCCTAAGTGATTGTGAAGTCTGATTTGTTCCCGAGGGATTCTAATAGACTTTCTGGACTCCTCCTTTTTAGCGAGTTTAGGATTTATGTTCAAGGTCTGGGGTTCCCGTTATCACTAGTCTTAGTGCCCCTAGATTCTATAAATCTTCTTTTGGTGGACTCTGAGGCTATGTTATAGTATATGCCAATACCGATCCTCTTGCAGAAAAGAAAAAAGCTATTCTTAGTCTTTCTGCTAGCGAGCCATTTGCAGTGACGGGTTACATACAAGCAAAGATCTCTGCTAGTTACACCAATCCAGCTTTCTCTTGTCCATCCCTGCCCCTTACCGGGGTTTGCGTTCTAGTTCTTGTAGTTTATGGAAGCTTTGTTACATACCATGCAGTGCAGTTGGAATAGCAGTTGAAGTTGAAGTTTCCTCTTTTTATTTATAAGCGGTGTAAGCCTCTAAAGGAGTAGGTCTAGCCCCTACAGTGTCAGTGACAGTTTATAGTTCTCCAATTTCAATGGCAGTGTCAGAAAAAAAGCTATTTCCAGTGACTTCCTTCCTCATGACGAGCTTGGCACAGGCTTCGAATGAAAGCAACCCAAGGTCTGTCCTTTTGATAGTCCTAATGATTCTATCGGAGGTGACAGCAATAAGGAGAGGATAAAAACTTCTTTGTCTTATTAAGTAAGATGCCTCGCCCTTTTTTTGATTTGATTCAAAAAGGCTACATTCGATCCCGACCAAAAAAAAATGCAAATGTTCTAACTCAAACTAAAGTACGTCAGGAGCAAACCAAGAAAAAGAAAGATGGACAAAGCTATTACTTGACTTTATTTCTCATCTTTCTTTTGAACTCTCGAATCAAAGACTTTTAACCGGGTAGTCCTATGCATAGTTAGTACTATTGCTAAAATTACCGACATCTTACGCTCTGTTATTGGTCGTTAGGGGAGTGGCAACCCATACTTTAGTCTGAATTCTTCGTCGGGAGTAGAATAGCTCTTTTCTTTTGGCCTTAACAGCATGGTCTCCCCAATCGCCGGAGAATCTAACAACTTACTTTACTTAAACTGATTGAGCTCACTTCGGAGATCCAAGAAGTGTAATGCGCTCATTCCCACCTGAAAGTAGCTTGTGAGATTTCGCTTACCAAATTCACTATATAGTGGATAGCAGGATGCAAGAATTGCTAAAGCAGATACCGCTTCAACTTCCTACTCGCGGCTGCGACTACCAAACCAGATTATTAAACATCCATATCCGAAGCAGCCCTAGCCTCTATCTACTAGTTTTGGACAAATAAGAGCAGCTAGACCAGCCTGGTCCTTATCTTATTTTTCACTTGCTTCACCTACCTTCTTCCCATTCTTTAGTAGCCCGAGATGAGTTCTACACCCTAAGTTAGTCACAGGGAAACCTCCAAGTTCTTTCTAACCGGATGGCTTGCTTGCCCCCTCTTTGAATGTGTACAGTTCGAGCAAGCAAATGGCCGAGGAACCACAATGAACGGGACGACAGAAGTTCCACAAGAATATGACCAGAGATATATGTTCTTCTTCGTGCACTGCATGCAGGTCTGGTTCCTGAGAAAACGGATATCTATTAGCGAGTTTAGCCGGTTGATCCAGCACCTTGCTAAGCATCCATTTCAGTTCCATAGCCTTGTGTAGTTCCAGCGGATCCAGTCGATTCAACAGTTTCAAGCCCCTTCTCTCTAGGAGCGATACCCACCCAGCAGCATACCTTATAGACCCAAACCCTACTAGATGCGGCAAATCACGGCAGGGAGTGACTTTCTCAGTTAGGCGGGAAAGAGCGAAACAGGGGTTTGGGGACAAATAAATACTTCGATTTGTACCTCGCGGAATAATAAAAAGATTATTCCTCGGTCGAGCGTCTTTAAACCTCGCTTTTGTTCAATTATAAAGAAATAAGCATTTTGATGGAGATTTGTAGCATCATTCAAGTAAATACAGATTGAGATTGTAGAAACATGAGCTTGTGATATAGCTACACCTAATTCAAGACCGGTTAATGCAAGAACTATAAATAAAGGACCAGGATCCCCTATGAAATAGAAAAGATCATTCATACATAGCATAGTCCAAGCGAACCCACTTAAAATCTTTACTAAACTATGACCGGCCATCATATTAGCAAATAAACGTATTCCTAAGCTTAATGCGCGAAAACAATGAGGGATTAGCTCAAGGAGTACTAAAAAAGGTGCTAACGGCAGTGGGACTCCTGCGGGTAATGAGAAGCTTAAAAAATGAAGCCCATTTTTTTGAAATCCCACTATAGTAATGCCAATAAAAAGAGAAAATGAGAGACCCAAAGTAACGATAAAATGACTTGCTTGTCCTCTTTCCATCTTTTCTTTCTTTTCTCAGTAGTTAGGCCCTTCATTTTCAGCAAACTCATGTAGCCAGTACTTCACTTTTTTTTGGAATGAATAAAGTTTGATTCTTTCTTCCTTGCATTTGATGGAGCTCCTGCTTTACATTTTATGCACTTAGTTATTTTAATGCCTTAACTCCTTAATCCAATACCAAGAAAAAGATTCGCCGCTGAACTTAGAATAAACTTCTAAGCTGCCTACGTATCCCAAAAAGGGAATCAAGTTAACCCGTAGTTCGTTCTTATTTGAATTCCGTGTGCGATTCAGGGCTCGATGGATGAGTTCTTTCTCAATCAATTTCCAAAAAGGGCTTTTTACTTTTTTGGATTGAAGACTTTTTAGTAAAGTCTCGAGACCTTTTATGCTATTTGAATATTGCTTACAACGAAATTCTAGGTCAACGACGGGTCCTATATCGTCGTTTTTGACATTATAGCCCTTTTTTAGTAACTGCTCCATGCCCCCTCTATTATAAAGATCGGAGGCGATCTCGTGAAGCTGGTTTTTCAGGCGTCTTTCTTTTTGGAAAGAAGTTTCCCTCGGGAAGTCCGATTGCGCCGGTTCCCGGGTGATGTCGTCCCCGTCGATCCAGCCTTCGGAGTGCATTGGCTGTTGCCTTTCAGGCAAAGGCTGCCTGAAATCCCTATGGGAGGCCCCCGGGAGCTCTTGGTCCCCAAATAGTGGAAAGACGGAACCTTCGCCGCCGGAGGGGCCGGGTTGTGGCCCGAAAGCCCCACTCGTTCCCCCTGACGAGGGAAGGAACGGAGCAACGGCGTCGTGTAGCTCATCCATCCACAGATACCCTAATGAAAGGGTACCCTTTAATAGAATGAGAAGAAAGAACCACAAAAGTGGCTCCCATAGTTGTTGGGTTAGTCTTAGAAACCCCAAAAGTCGTTCCTTGGTTTTCAATTCCCAAGTCACTACACCATGACGAATCAATTGATTTAATGTAGTAGGCATCGCTCTTTCTTTCCTTTATTGTTCGGACAGACACATCGGAAACTGGCCTATCCCGAAGATACTTGGGAAGCGTCCCGGTGTCCTCTTAACTGACTTTTCTTTTTTTTGTGAGGTTTTGCCCCAGATTACCCTTAGATTACCATATTTATACCTTAATAAAGACGCTATATATGAATATTACCCTTCTTGCTGATATGAGTGAGGTTTTGCCCCAAAAACACCCTGACTCTTCTTTTGACTATGATTGGGCCCTGCAGTGGTAGAACCTCGTGAACCGGGCGTACTACTTCCCTTCTGTGGACCTTTCTTCTCTTATGATTTTTTGAGTTTCGTGACTTCGAAACCTTCTTGAAAGCGATATCAGACTGAAAGCGTCGATACCCGGCTTCACTCTCGGGTTAGGGGAAAGCGTGAAGGAGAGGGGAGCGGAGGTCAAACTCGACTGAAAGGAGAGGGGAGCGGAGGTCAAACTCGACTGAAAGGAGAGGGGAGCGGAGGTCAAACTCGACTGAAAGGAGAGGGTTCTTTAAAAAGAAGTCAAACTAGTACTTTGACTTCGAGAATGGAATTGTCGGTTTAACCGACGAACTACATGAGAAAATAGATCTTCTTTCTTTTCAGAAAGCATTTTTGTCTTGTACTAAGGTACACTGAACACCAACCCAATATCGACATAAACTAAATCAACAATGACGTGAACAGACGCTTTCTTCTCTTACGATATCTCTAGTTCGATGAACAGATCTCTCCTAAATAAAGCCTTTCTCTTTTATACGATGATACCACCAGATGCACTTTGATACTTCCATCTGCTAATGTATTGGCCTTCAAAGCCTTCAGAAATAGATTCTGATTCAAAAGTTTATATTATAATGAATTCTTTTTTTTGTATAAAACCCTAAGATATCCTATCCTGTACAAAGATCACATAACATAGAAGTTTTTACTTAGGATAGTCACTTTCCTCTGGCAATGACTTTCTAATGTATTGGGCCCTCTTACCTTACCTTCATTTCCGATATGGTAGAAGAGAAGGTGATAGACGAAATTCCATATAGACCAGCCGGATCAGATGACCGGGCAGGAAATTCTCTATTGAATAGAACGAATATTCTCAAGAATTAGCCCTCAGACAGATTGGAAATGCAGTTGAATTGCAGACTTAGTAACAATCCGTTGAAGGGAACTTTTACTAAGGAGATTGGTAATCTTGCATCTCTCTCTGTTCTGAACCTGAACTCTAACATGCTTTAAGGGAACTTAGGGGGTTTGGGTACGCAGGACAGCGGATCCAAACCAGTGAACCGTCAAAGTATAGAGAAAGGAGCTTCCACCTCTCTTGCTTGGGCGCCAGCCTATCCTTCTCATAAGACCGACCCATAATTTCATGTTTTTGCATTTATCTGCCGTTGTTCTTGATTGATTTTCTTAAGTGCGCAACATAGGACGTAAACCCTAGCTTTTCCTAAGTAACCCTATAGGCAAGGAAGCCAGAAAGGGGGCAATGACCGCTGCTGTTGACGCTGCAGGAGCTTCCAACTAGCAAGGAAAGGAAGGATTTTGTCTTAAATAGATTCTCCAACAGGTGAGTTTCATCTGAACGATCAAACTTTAAGAAAGGCTTACAATCTCAATTCAACACGTGAAAAGCGCTGTCGCACTTTACTTCACTTTACTTTTTGTCGCATTTTGCTCTTTATGCGAAGAATAGCCTAGTCAAGGTGTCAAATAGCCAAGCAGGGGAGGAGTGCCGGTTAACATTTAGGAGCCAAAGTCAGCAGCCTGTCCTTACTGGAACCTTAGACTCATGTGGATCTACTCTTTCGAGATCGAATCATAGAACTTGGAACGTAGAGAGAAGTTTTAGTAGAGGAGGGAACTCAATACTCTGAACCTTCTAATAAGAGAACGATACCAGTCCCAGCTTCGGAAAGAGCTAGCGACAAGAGGATTGACTTGCCTTTCTAGCTGACCTAGCTTAGCCTCCTATCTCAGAAGGGTAGTTTACTTGCTTACTCTTTCGAGTAATGAATCTGCTGCTTGAGTAAGGAAATTTAGAAGATTCGACTCGAATGCACTCTTGGAAGAGAAAGAAGGGGCTTTGCTAGGACTTGCCCGCTCCAATGGCCCCACTCGTGACACAAGACAGTATGCCCATTGACTCCTTAGACCTAACTCTTGAAGATAGGACCTTTGGCCTGGGGAGAGGGTTGCTTTCTTTCTTACTTGAGGAAGAGCAAACGAAGTCATACGATTGGAAAGCAAAGTAGGATATTCTGACTGCAAGGAATGATATTTATCAGTGGAAGGAAAGGCATTCTTCGCTGCCTGGATGATAAGATTAGGCCTTAGAAGAAACTAAGCTGATAGCTTCCGGGATAGCTTATTGACTGATAAGATGTTTTGCATAATAGCATAGCCTCAAAAGCAATAAGCATTAGACCTGACAAACTACCTCAGAGAATAAAATAGAAAGGAAAGATTCCAATGGATGAAACCTTTAATCAAACAGCTCCTTTAGCGCGTCTGGTTGGTGCCAAACACGTCTTTAGCGTTGATCTCAAGTCGGCTACTGATAGGATCTCTCTCATTGAGAAAGCGCTATCAAAGCCGCTGTCCCAATAGCTTCGTTCAGGAGCGAACAACCACTAAATCAAATTGTTAAATAGAGGAGCGCAATGGGCAAAGTCAACGACTGAGGCCAGAAGGTATGTGAAAGTAGAAGCCTGGGACAGAGAGAGCGGAGGAGAAGACAACTATGAATATTCTATTACAGTGAATCCGGCTAAAGGAAGACTAGAGAATCCAATAGGGAAGATAGGCTAGGCCAGCAGCAAAAAAGCAAGAAGTTGGGGAAGCTACAGCGTAACAGCCTGGAAAACAAATCCCAGAAAAGGCTTCCATATTCAAAGATCAATGAAGACGAGTATTCTCGAATTTCCCTTGGCCTTGAATTCACTCTGATTGACGCTACCCGGTCCACTCAAAGCTTGAAGGATGAAGAGGCTCGGGAAAGCAGATCGAAGAGATAGATCGGTCGAGGCTTACCTCTGTTTTTGAACAAGAAAGAGATTGGTCAAGGTTCGTTATCTTAAGCATTCCTGTTGGAACGACTAGCTGGAAAGGCGCTATAGCTTTGCCCTTCGGAAACATCCGGACAGTGATTCTGATGGTTATACATATTTGTTTAGCGGACCTTCTGCGGAAAGCCTTCAAAATACTCTTCCAGTCGCTTACCTCGAGAAGTCACTTTCTGCTGTGCCAGTATCAACATGGTTTTCCCAGCTTAGCAAAAGGGTGCTCCTAAGTAAAAAGAAGAAAAAGCTTCTCTTGAAGCGTTAGAGTTTTCCAAGTACTGGTATGAGTTTCCCACCTGGACCCGGACTGTGACTTCATTGATTGACGCAATCCCTGCTCGGAACTCCAAAAGTAGATGTCAAAAGTGCCCTTTTCCGAACCTTAGAATCAGTCGATAGGGGGAACAAGGATCTATGTCTCCTAACACCCATTTCTGGGTACGGACCTTCCAGCTCTTGATGAAAGGGTTGCCGAAGTCCCTATAACCATTATGCGACCCTTTAGGGTAAAACAGATGTCGTTCTCTAGTTTATATACTAGAGGGATACTATTTCCTTGGGGTAATGGCACATTAGGAAATCCCCCAGGATAGAGTACTGCTCTATTCTATATGCCGTTCTCATGCTGTATGTTGTCGGATGACTTTCTGAGAACCTCTCATAGCAGGAGTAAAGGAATAGTATCCAGGGTAGTGACACCCCACAATTGGGGAAAATCCATTGTTTTATTCTAGATAGAAAAATTCGAAAGTGAAAATGCATCCGCCAATGCATGTTAAAAAAGAAGTTTGGAACGATTTTCTGGAGAATTATAATGAAGCTCAAATATTTGCCTTATGTAAAGAGTTTGATAAACTAACCTTGAGTACTGCATCCACTTTAGTAGAGAAATTGGCTTATCCTCATATCGAAAAAAGCGTTTTACTAACAAATCAAGAGTATTTTGATAGTTTGAATTGTACTTCAAATGACATTCAATCAGATTTTCTGAATTTGACAAATGAGTCTTCATGGCTCAAGTCAGTGGTAGAACATCTCAAAGTTCCATATATATCTGTATCTCAGGATTTATTGAAAGAATTGGTGAAAGAAAGATCAGATTTCTTAAAATTGGCATTCTTTTGCCGTTATTATCCTTCATACAAAGAGTCTACTTTCTTTAAGAATACATGTGATGTGTCTAGATTTTATAATAGGCTTCAATTTTGAAGTAGTAAACTTGGGTTATCATATAGTAGATCATGTTTAGAGGATATTCATAATGCGTCAATTCTAAGTTCCAATTTCATAAATTCTTTCAATTGAAAAACCAAATTCTTGGTTGAGATTATATCCTCTTATAAAGGGGTTTATGGGCGTTTCAACATTTTAGTAATGTTAGGAGTTGGTTGTACTGTATGGTTCAGCTTTAATGAAAGTCTCTGTTTTCATAGTTCTGTCATCGATCTGATAGGACCCTATTCTCAATTTTGAGATCCTGAGTTTACTACTGCACATATGAACAAGGTTCAGTTTAAGGAGCATACTAATGATATAGTACAAAATGTAATGTCAGCATATAATAATGAGAAACCTTTTGCTGATATTTCGATTCCAGCATCAACAACAGGAGTCTCGTTTCCCGCCGTAAGTTTAGCTATAATGGTAGCAGTCTTTCTTGCTATAGGAATTGTTCCTATCACAGATATAGATATAATACCACAATAAGAGATGATAATACAAATGAAAGGCATTTTTTCTTATAACTCATGTTTTGTTTATAGTAGGACTCTCCCTATCAATATTTGGACTAGAACTTATTATGTAAATAAGAATGTTGAGTGTTCACTTGAACAGCTGTCTGAAGATATTCTTTTCATCTATAATGATTTGAGGGATAGTATCCAATACTCTATGTCTCCTAAGCAATTAGCTCTTATTCAAGAAAAAATACTTAGAGGGGAATACATTCTATCTCCCCTACAAATGTTGATCATAGAGAGAAGGAATCTGGATCTCTTGCCATTATTATTACGTGATACACTCCATGATCAACCAGATATAGGGATTGTGAGTACCCCTGATCCTGATATTTTATATCTTTTATTGCCTTCTAAGGATGATGTGGTAGTCTTAATGGGATTATCCATTATGTTGTTTCGTTTTACATATGGAAGTTTGCCTAAAGAGGGTTACCGTATACTAACTACGCTCCCTTCCTTTTATTTCAGTCTTCAACAGATGGGAAAGGCAGATAGAGTGTACAAGATTGACTTGATGTTTTCATTAAAGACTCTTCCTATCAATCTGATCTTAGATAAGGTAAAGCATGTTGTAGGAGATGAGGGTGTTTATAAACTTATTTCATCTTTCCTTTTTCTTCCCTATCCAATATTGTTTTTTGTTTTGATTGCCTCTCACAATTCAATGTCGAACTCCGTAACAACTCTGCTTTCGCTTCCTCTACCTTACGTACAAGCTTCCTCCCCGTTCTCCTCAACCTATCGGGTAGGACGCGGTGAAATCCAAATTTCAGTGAACTATTTCAGCTATCAGTGTGATTGATCAGACAAGTACCAAGGGCTTCCGGTAGACTTCTTTCATTTCCGAATTCGCTTACGACAAGTCCTAGCATTAGTATGAGTTCGTTGACCGCGTAAGGGCAATCCATCTTGATGACGAATTCCACGATAACAAGAAATAGAAATGAATCGTTCGATGTCTGCTCGTTCTCCCCTCTTCAATTCCCAATGAACAACATGATCTTGACCTATCATTTGTTCAATTTGGTCGATCTGATATTTAGTTAACTCTTTTATCTTAATGTTATCACTGATACCTAATCGATAACAAAGCTGAATGGCTTTTTTAGGTCCAATTCCATCAATTTTTGATGAGGCAATTTTGACTTGTTTATCGTCAACTAATCTAGCTCCTGAAATATATGACATTCTTGATCCTTCCTTTGACGAGTCTTCTAGGCTGGAATCATCAGAGAGGATGATCTTAGAACTACTGTGGAGCGGGAATAGGGCTATAAGTCTCGGGTTTCTGGCTTGGAAACAGCTTCCCCTGTAGTCGTCAGCTTGCTCTTGACAGATCCGATCGGGTGTTCATAATCTGGAGTAAAAGGATTCGAACCTTTGCATGCCGGTACCAAAAACCGATGCCTTACCACTTGGCTATACTCCATACGGCCAGTTTTGGACGATAGAACGGGGGGAAAAGCAGGGATTTCCCAAAGAAATTCGAGCCGTGCAAGGACGCGGGGATATAGCAAGATTCCCCCTTTAGGACCGACTCCAACAAGCTCGCGACTCTAATAGAAACAAACGGTAAGCTCTCTGCTCTATTTGCTTGCAATGCTATGCCTATCAAAGTTGGCGAACGCCGTCCACCCCTTTTTATTTGATTATTATTTCATAACCTAGACTAAAGAAGAAGCTCCTGAATCAACGCAGGGCCAAATCAGCAGCAAGAGAACTGTCCTAACCTGCCACCGGTGACTTTCTCAGAGCTCCGCAGGAGAAGAAAGAAAGTCCGGGTCCAATTTCTAATGAAGCGAAGGTCCCCCTTACTCCCTATTCTCTCTTCAAACTTTTGAAAGCTCGGCGAGAAAGAGTTGGTATTGACTGTAAACCATAGCAGTTACAGTCAGGAGATGTTCGCCTTTGGAATGAAGAGGCACTTGAGCCTGGAACTGATGAAATTCGGGGAAAACATGAAACCGGTCACTATACTAGAGGAGGGCAAGACATGACCGCGACTTAAGATCAAAAAGACTAAAAGAACGAGATAGCGATAGCTGGAATAAAGCACAGGCTAATACGAGCCGACCAGAAGAAGGAAAGCTTAGATTACCAGATCCTGGACACAATCTTCCTAGAGATCCTTTGCCTTTTCTAGCCTCTCCTTCTTGCTTGCTTACTTAGCTCTTGTCTTAGTTACTTTTTTTTTTCTAGGTTTTTTCTGAGTGTTAAAACGGTCGATTTCTCATTTGCCAATGAATTGGATCCGCTCCGATTCGATCAAAAATGGGATTTTTGGCTAGAGAAAGGTTCTGTGATATGGACGCTCAGCCCAGCTCGGTCGGTCGGTTAGCCCACCTAACAGATGATGACGATCGAATTTGGAAAAGTCTTTTTCACTATTCAGATCAGAACAGTGGAGCTTTCGATCAAGATGTTCTCGCGTCCCCCGTTCGGGCTCTCGCTCAAATCGGAACCTTTATGCCTTGGTAGGCTTTCGACTCAATCTAATAGCCTACCTATCGAGCGAAAATAAAAGAGAAAGTTTTCGCATGGGCTCATCACCTGCCGGCGAAAAAAAGGGGGGGGGGGGAGGGGAGATTAAGGATAGTCATTCTACTCCATATATAGTGTACACAGATTCTTGTTTCATTTTCAATTCCTTTCGGGTCGGACGGGCTGCTGGTGGGGCTGTGCCCATTCTCCCTCTTCTTCCGCTTTACAACCGGAATAAGGAACCTTAGAATTCACCCCCTGTCGATTCGATGAAAAGATTTGAGAAGACCACCTGCTAGTGGATCAGAAATATTTGTATGGAATGCCCTACTCTTGCCTGAGCTTTCTGATCAACCAATCTCCTATTTCAGTTCAGGGGCATCCGTGTTAGGTAGGCTCAGGGATCACTGATTAGTCGAAGCCGGAGGCTCCCTTGACCTGATCTTTAATCCTACACCGGTTAATGATAATGATGCGATGGGAGAAGTTTTTTTCATTTTTTCATCAATGCTAATGCTGGTCGAGGCTCGTCCATGCCCAATCCCAATGGACAACCCTTCGATCTGCCCTTAGCTCTATAATCTACCCCTCTTCTCCAGTCCCTGAAAGCCCTCCTGGGCCTAGCCCTCTTTCTCAACTCGAGTCTTAAGTTCAGCGGCTTTGATCGTTGACGAACACCTGCGAAAATAAGACAAAGAAGTGGAAAGTCTATGCCTTTAATGATTCAGTAACAGCGGATTTTTCGAATGAGGGATCAAGAAACAGATAGGGGGGCTCGGGGGAACCTGAGTCAATTATTGGTGGACCTTCCCTTGAACCGGTCACGGAGCTCTCAACTGAGTTGTTTAGGTTCTGGAATTCCATCTCTAGTTGGGGGGGAAAGGGAAGATGGATTGGATCGAGAGGCGATGCCTATGCCTCTTCTTTATCGATAGGATTCCTATCATTTTGAGTCTCCGGCGAAGGAGCACCGAAAATTTCATTGCCTCAATCTCTATCCGTCATTAGTAATCGAAATTTTTCTTATTCACTAGTACACTGCGGGCTACAACTAGCAGCCTATTTCTTCTTACTAATAAAATAAGAAGAAATAGAAAACGCTAGCGCGCAACGGCTGAAAAGCCAGCAACTTGTTATTAGGAGTAGGTTTTCTTCCAGAACCTATACTTTCTTTGTTCTGCTTGCTGCTCGCCTCTCTCTCTAACTCTAAAAGGGCTCTTATGCACTCTACTCCTTACCACTAAACGACGAAGCCAGGAGCGGAAGGAGGGACTTGAACCCTCAACCTCAGCCTTGGCAAGGCTATGCTCTACCATTAAGCTATTTCCGCCAGCGGGGCAACATCAAGCAGCGAAGCACTACTGAGCAATTCACGTATCACTTGATACAGACGACTTCTGTTTTTCCGCCGGACCACACTCTTGACCTCCGATCGAGCTACGAGCACGAGTAGGTAGGTGGCTAGGGGGGACCTTTCTTTTTGCTTCGCGCTAGATGAGATGATGATTAGTAGGTCAGGTCCCGTGTGTGCTCTTTATCACAATAAAAAAAAAGTAAAGAGGTACGAAGTCACTCGACTGAAAGGAGAGGATTCGTGTCGACTGATAAGGAGAGGGACGTAGTCGCTCTAGCTTTGCTAGAGGTACGAAGTCACTCGACTGAAAGGAGAGGAGAGAAATGAAATTCAGTCATTGATAATCGAGGGGGAAAGGGCATACGCGGATTCGATAAGCCAAGGGAAAACAACCTAGTAAAGGGGCTTGGAGCTAGAAGGTTTCCGGGGGAGATACTGTTTCCCAGGTTGGATTTTTTTCAAACAAAAAGGACTAGTTGGGTAGAAAGAGGTGGTGAAATCTAACCTTTACATTGATGTTTGGCAGGGCGGGTCGCTTGAGTGTCAAAACCAAGCGGTGGTTGTTTTCCCTTGGCTTCCTTACTCCCAACAAGTTGCTGGTTGGAATTGTGGAACTATCGCTCGAGAAGTCAGTAAGCTGGTCCTTGTTTGGTCATAAGGGTAATTGTTCTTATTAGGTCAGGGGCGGCCGGACCGGAGGTTACCCGCGATTGATTGGTAATGGCACAACCGTAGAGGAGACAAGGTTACGCGCTGGGTAGCGAAGCGCATCTGTTTCGAGTACAGAGGCGACGAGGGGTGCTAACCCGGCCACCCAACCCAGCAGGTCAGGGGCGGGCCGGCCATAGGTTCGAATCCTGCCACCTTTCTTGTGGATCATCCTGTGGTTACCGGATGATGGGAATAACAAAGCAGAAATTTTGAAATGAGCACGAAATGTCAATATATGAATTATTTCATTATTCGTTATTTCCGGGTCTTTTCATTGCATTCACTTACAACAAAAAACAACCACCAGCGTTTGGTGCAGCACTTGCATTTTGGTGTATTCTTCTTTCTTTCCTTGGTCTTTTGTTCTGTCATATTCCTAATAACTTATCCAATTACAACGTATTAACCGCTAATGCACCTTTCTTTTATCAAATCTCAGGGACATGGTCTAATCATGAAGGTAGTATTTTATTATGGTGTCGGATCCCAAGTTTTTATGGATTCCTTCTTTGTTACCGGGGTCGATCCAAAAGCCATAATGTCTCAAAACGAGGAGGCCATAGAGAAAGTCTTATTTTTTCCTTTGTCTTAAACTTCGTGAAGAACTCCATTCTATCTCTTCCTCGTTACGAACAAAAAAGTAGAGTTCTTCACGAACCCCAGTTGTACACTCTCTTCGTTCTACGAACTCTTGTTGATTCTGAACTTTGTTCGCTAAGGAACCGGACTTTTTACGCGCCGCTTTACCCTGAAAGGAAAATGAGCTTTGCTCTTCTGGGCGCTAGGCGCTCTCGTGGTTCGCGAGAAGGAAAAAGGACTCATCCTTTGTTGCATCTGGCACGAGATGATAAAGAGAGAGCTTCGTCTATC